TTTTGCATTTTTGTTTTTTTCGTTATAAAAAAAGAGCTGTTGGCCCTAGGGAAGTAATAAAAGTTTATTCTCGCGGGTCTTTAATTGTCCCAGAATTTATAGGTCAAACTTTTGACATTCATAATGGCAAAGTTTTTTTGAAGCTTTCGGTTACTGAAAATATGGTAGGTCATAAATTTGGAGAATTTTCACGTTCTCGAAAACAAACAATTCACAAATCAAAATCTCTCCTAGGTTTGAGAAAAAAATAATAAAAATCTCTGAAGGCTCGTTCGGAGGTACGTCGAGCTGCTACGAAATGCATGAATAAGAAAAGCATTAATATCAAAATGAATGGGCATCTATTAAAGATTCATAATAAAAAATGAACAGAATCTTTTCATTTTTCTTGCAATAAAAATAAAGGGATTCTTTCTATAAACATAAAGGGAATGCAAGATGAAGAAAAGCATGCCCTTTTATGATAAAAATGATTCAATTCGTACTCATAAAAGGCCATCATTTTTCTCATAAAAAATGCCGGCATTCTTTTCTTTTAATTAATGAATGCCGGCATTTTTTATCGATGAAGAAAAGCAGGCCCATAGCGGCATTCCGTTAATATAATCTTTATACGAATGCCGCTATGGGCATCGATGAAAAATGAAGGGATTCATACCAAAAGATTAACAGAATTCCTTTATTTTTCTTGCATTAATATCAAAATTAATGGGCCTGCTTTTATTCTTCTTGCCTGCAAATAAAAAAAGATACCGTTGATTCTTCTCATAAAATTAAAGACATTGGACGGAGGCCTAGGCAGAAAAAAAAGAACGTTTTCACAACGAAATGTCATAGGGAGAGGAATCTGCGATCTATGAATCTTCTTAGGGAAAGCATTAAAATTTCAAAACTTAGCGAACTGAAACATCTAAGTAGCTATGTATAAAAATCAACCGAGAGTCCGTTAGTAGTGGTGAGCGAAAGCGGATCAGGCCACTGCATGAAAATGAAGCTCCGCTAGCACTCAAGTCGCTAACGCGCCTCAAGTAAAAGGATGGAAATCCTTGCCAAAGAAGGTAATAGCCCTGTTTGTGCCCTTCGGGGCGGAGCAATGCATCAAGTTATTCAAAAAAGAAAAAAAGGTTAAACTTAAGGGGGACCACCCTCTAAGCCTATGAAATTTTTTCTGACCGATAGTGAACAAGTACCGTGAGGGAAAGGTATGAAAAGAAACCCTGAAGAAGGGGGTGAAAAAGAATCTACAAATTCGATGTCTACAATCAGTCGTGATAAAAACGGCGTACCTTTTGCATAATGGGTCAGCGAGTAAAAGATGTTAGCAAGCCTAAGCCCGTAGGTGGAAGCTTAGTTAATACAAAAAGTTTCAATGGCTCGAAGCAACGATTTTGATGCTTCATCGTTTCGTTGCTTCGAGCATCAAAAGCGTTAGAAATTTTCAAGTTAAAATCTTTTGACCCGAAACCGAGTGATCTAGCTATGAGCAAGTTGAAGAAGTGGTAATACATTTTGGAGGACTGAACCTGTGTCTGTGGCAAAAGACTAGGATGACTTGTTGCTAGGGGTGAAAAGCCAATCGAACTCGGAAATAGCTGGTTTTCTGCGAAATTTATTGAGGTAAAGCGTTTAAAAATCCAAAAGAGGTAGAGCACTCGCTGCTTCACCTAAGTGAAGCATGGAAACTCCGAAGCCTTTTGGTTTATTTGAAAATAGACAGACTTAGGATGCTAAGGTCCTAAGTCAAAAGGGAAACAGCCCAGATTATATGCTAAGGTCCCAAAGCGATTGCTGCGTGGAAAAGGAAGTCTTTAAGCAAAAACAACCAGGAGGTGGGCTTGGAAGCAGCCATCCTTTGAAGAAAGCGTAACAGCTCACTGGTCTAGCTTAAATGCGCCTAAAATGTCACGGGGCTAAAGCAATCCACCGAAGCAATAATTGTCAACGGCGAAGACCCAGGTAATCGTGATGGGTCTAGCTGCGCAAGGTAGCAGAACGTTCTGTAAGTTTAAGAAAGCAAATCGATAGATTAGAGCCCAAAATATCAGAAGTGAGAATGCTGACATAAGTAACGATAAATCATGTGATATCCATGATCGCCGAAAGTTCAAGGGTTTCCGCGATCCGTTAATCGGCGCGGAGTTAATCGGCCCCTAAAAAGACTTGGCCATCGCCAAGCTTTGATGGGAAATCTTTATGTTTGTGATTTTGAATTTTTGTTCTTTTTTCAGGGATTATTGGATTTCACTAAAATGAACTAAATTCCAGGAAAAACTCACAATGATTCACCGTACCTCAAACCGACTCTGGTGAACAGCTGCTAAAGCAGTAAGGCGATTGAGAAAACTATGTTGAAGGAACTCGGCAAATTCACCCTGTAACTTCGGAAGAAAGGGGACCTTATTAACTAAGGTGGCACGAAATAGGGGGCGGCGACTGTTTATTAAAAACACAGGACTCTGCAAAATGAAAACACGATGTATAGGGTCCGACACCTGCCCGGTGCTGTAATGATAAGGATAGGCAGAAAATTCTGACTTCCCAATAACCAGTAAACGGCAGCCGTAACTCTAACGGTTAACGAAATACCTGTTGAGCTGTTATAAAATCTGGCTATTTGCTGGAACACTTTGAACTCTTTTATAAGGGTAAAGTTTTTGCCTACTCGTTCATCTTCTCCATGGAGAATCTTTGAGCAGTGAAAATGGCAAAAGCTTCAAAAGTCAATCAGCAGGAAACCAAACACAAAATCCTCTACGGAGGGTCATGTAAAGTAGGATCCTCAGAGGCCATACGCCAGATATCTAATTAAAAGAAAAAAAATGAAACAAAAAACTGATCCTAATTGGATTTGTGGTCTTGTCGAAGGTTATGGAACTTTTTTTATTTCTATTTCTCCGGAAGAACACGTGAAAAATAAAGTGCAAGTGCGGATTGGATTTAAAATCACTCAAAGTACACAAAATGTAGCTATATTATTTCGCATCAAATCATTCTTTGAGATAGGAATAGTCAGGCCAAAAGATCAAAAAGTCTGGGAATATCGTGTCAATGACTTTGATCAACTCTTCACAAAAATATTGCCTTTTTTTCAAAAATATCCATTACATACGACGAAAAAATTTGATTTTTTACGTGTATTATACGTTTCTAAACTGATACAAAGAGGAGACCATCTTACTCTGGAAGGTATAGAAAAAATCAAAAAAATTCGTGAACGAATGAACGTCGGATCTGTGCTATTGAATCATGAAATTCTGTAAAAAAAAGTCCAATCGAAGCGCGTAGCGGCTAGCTGCTACGCGCTTGCGTTGACTTTGATTAGGTAAAGATATGGTCCAGTCCTCCTTGCGAAAGGAGATAATCTGTCTAAGGTTAATTCGTAGCTTTAGTAAAACCGAACTATATGCTGGAAACTCCTCAAAAAACGATCACTCCTCATTTGTCTTCGAGACAAAAAGGAAAAATGTGACGGGCACGGGGACAATCAGCAGGAAACCAAATGCTTTCGGGCAAAGTAGGATCCCCAGAGACTATACGTTTGGAAATTGAAATTAAAATGAAAGAGCGTAGCTTGTACGCCCCCTCCACGAGGAGAGGTAAAAAAAAATAATGAAAAATGAATTTAGAAGCACAATGGATTGTAGGTTTTGTTGATGGAGAAGGGTGTTTTCACGTCTCTATAAATCAGCAAAAAGACATGATTATAGGTTGGAGACCACTTCCCGAATTTGTGGTAGTTCAACACCGTCGCAGTATTCATATTTTACATGCGTTATGCGCAACGTTTGGTTGTGGAACTGTTCGTCGAAATCATGCCCTTTTATGAGAAAAATGATTCAATTCGTAATCATAAAAGGCCATCATTTTTCTCATGGAGAACGGTATTGTTTCCGCGTCCGTTCTGTAGTCCATTTGCACGATATAATTCTCCCCTTTTTTGAAAAACATCAGTTAAAAACTGGAAAAAGTGAGGAATTCATTATCTTTAGCAAAATCATTAAGGCCATGAAAAATAAAGAACATCTTAACAAAGAGGGGTTGTCTCAGATAATCGATTGGTCCGATGAATTAAAACTAAAAAAACGCGTTCTTATTTGATTCAATTTAAGATAGAGTCCAGCTATATATGAAAATATTTAGACAAACTGAGCGAAATTCCTTGGCACTTAATTGGTGTCCTGCACGAATGGTGTAACGATCGCCCCACTGTCTCCAACATAGACTCAGTGAAATTGAAATCTCTGTGCAGATGCGGAGTTCTAGCAGCTAGACGGTAAGACCCTGTGCACCTTTACTATAGCTTTGCATTGGAAAAAGGTATCAAATGTTTAGGATAGGTGGGAGACTTTCGGGTCAACCTTGAAATACCACCCTTTTCATACAATTTTCCTCACAATAGCAATCACTTGACAAATCTCTCCGAGAGCCGAAAGTGATCTTGGACCATGCATGGTGGGTAGTTTTTCTGGGGCGGAAGCCTCCTAAAAAGTAACGGAGGCGTGCAAAGGTAAGCTCACGCTGGTCGGAAATCAGCTTTTGAGCGTAATGGTAAAAGCTTGCCTGACTGCAAGACCCACAAGTCGAGCAGGGACGAAAGTCGGTCATAGTGACCCGGGAGTTCTGTGTGGAAAGACTCTCGCTTAACGGATCATAGGTACGCCAGGGATAACAGGCTGATAACCCTCAAGAGTTCTTATCGACGGGGTTGTTTGGCACCTTGAAACATCGGGGTGGGTCCATGGAGACATGGATAAAGGAATTGTGCCATATGCTGGAACACCCATACGTGGGCAATCCGCAGGAAACCAAATGCGAAAGCAAAGTAGGCTCCTCAACGACTTGACGCACAACAACTTCCATAGGAAGTTGAAGATAAAGTCTGAACTTCGTCGAAAGACGAAGACGGCGCTACGCGCCAGAGAGAGAACAAGGCAAGTACAGACACGAATAATTATGAATCTAAGCAAAAATCTCAAACTCGCTTTCATTTTCATTGGAATGTTACTTGATGACGCCAATTTACAAAGCTTTTCTGACACAGCAAGATTACGAATTCTTCATTCGACGAAACAATTCGATTATCTAAGCCACAAATATGCTTTATTTGAACCAATTATTCGCACTCAAATAGGATTTTTAAGGGAAGAGCACGCGTCTGGAAGCATCTATGAAAAGTGCTATTTTAATACCATCACTACAAAACAATTGAAGTTTTTTTATGAGAAAAATGATTCAATTCGTACTCATAAAAGGCCATGATTTGTTTTATCGAGATGGCAAAAAGATAGTGCCCAAAGGTATTCATCGTTATTTAAAACCTCGAACCTTAAGCCTATTAGTACATGGATGATGGATCTTTAAAATGGAAAAACGGTTCGAAAGCTGTTCGATTATGTACAGATGGCTTCTCTCAAAAAGAAGTCCAACTTTTAGTGAATTGTTTAAATCAACAATATGCAATAAAAATAAAGGGATTCTTTAACATAAAGATTAATTGAATCCCTTTATTTTTAATTTTTCTTGCATTAAAAGCTAGCATTCATCGACAGCGTAGTAGGTTTCGTATCTACATTCCGAATACCAATCATGCATTTAGTGAGTGGGTTCGCCCATATATGTTAGAATGTATGATGTACAAGATACCAAGTTGTTCTCCTGAAAACAAATAGCGATGTCAGCTCATCACATCCTCGGGGTGAAGAAGCTCCGAAGGGTCGGACTGTTCGTCCGTTAAAGTGGTACGTGAGCCGGGTTTAATACGTTGTAAAACAGTATGGTTCCTATCTACTGCTAGTGTTATAAACTGAGGGGACCAGTTCGCCGTACGAGAGGAACCGAACTGATTAACCTCTGGTGTCTAAGTTGTCGTGCCAACGGCATCGCTTAGTAGCTACGTTGATTTATTTTAACCGCTGAAAGCATCTTAAGCGGGAAATATTTCCCAAAACAAGTTTCCGATTGCGTGGAAGAAGACCACGAGATAGGCGAAATGTGAAATCATGGAGACATGTTGTTGGCCCAAGGCCATAGCTTATTCGTACTAATAATCAAAGCTCGGCTATGGTTTACTCCATCGTCGAGCTTCTTGCTTGATTTTTTCGTTTGATTTCGTTTTTTAATAAAAAGGCAAAATGCCATACATGCTAGAAGGAGCTAAACTTATTGGAGCCGGATGTGCAACTATTGCATTAGCAGGAGCTGGAGCCGGAATTGGTATCGTTTTCGGATCATTAATTAACTCTGTTGCTCGTAACCCATCTTTAACAAAACAACTTTTTGGTTATGCTATTTTAGGGTTCGCATTAACAGAAGCAATTGCTTTATTTGCTTTAATGATGGCATTCTTAATTCTTTTTGTGTTTTAATAAACAATAAGAAAGACTACGATTACAATTCAAGGCAATAAAAAGAAAGGGATTCTTTAACATAAAGATTAATTGAATCCCTTTCTTTTTAATCGATGAAGAAGAAAAGCATTCCGTTAATTTTGAAATAGAATGCAAGAAGAAAAGCAGGCCCATAGCGGCATTCCGTTAATATAATCTTTATACGAATGCCGCTATGGGCATCGATGAAAAATGAAGGGATTCATACAAAAAGATTAACAGAATCCCTTTATTTTTCTTGCATTAATATCAAAATTAACGGAATGCTTTTCTTCATCGATAAAGCGCTTCGCGCTTTCTGCTTTTCTTCTTCCTGCATGCCCATAGCGGCATTCTTTTTATCTTTTATAAAATTCATCATTTCATGGCTTCTTGACTTTAAGTTGAGATTTTACCCGAACCCATTTCGAATTCGATTTGTTACCCCATGGAAAATCATATGTACTTTATTTTTAGGGAGACATGATTACGCTCTATTTGATCAGCGCAGCACGTAGGAAGCTTTCTGCTTTTCTTCTTCAATCGACAAATAGAAAGAGAAATAAATAGAAAGAGAAATAAAGTAATACTGTGTGGATAGCTCAGTTGGCTAGAGTATAGGACTGAAAATCCTCTTGTCGGTGGTTCAAGTCCACCTTCACACATTATAAAATTCAAGAGTTTGATCCTGGCTCAGAATGAATGCTAGTAATAGGCCTAACACATGCAAGTTGAGCGATATAAGCAGCGAACGGGTGCGTAAAGCGTAAGTATTTACCTAATAATTCTGTGTCATCTTTTTGTCGGAATGACCTCCGAAGAAATCAATCCAGAAAAGAAGAATCGTTATTGGAGAAGCTTGCGTAGGATTAAGTCGTTGGTGAGATAACAGCTTCACCAAGCTAAAGATCCTTAGTTGGTCTGAGAGGACGATCAGCCACACTGGGACTGAGACACGGCCCAGATTCTTTCGAGAAGCAGCAGTGAGGAATATTGGACAATAGGCGAAAGCTTGATCCAGCCATATTACGTGAGGGAGGAAGGCCTTTTTAGGTTGTAAACTTCTTTAAAAAATTATCGTTATACGAGTTTTTTTACAAAAAGTCCCGGCTAAATCTGTGCCAGCAGCCGCGGTAATACAGATGGGACAAGTGTTATTCGGAATGACTGGGCGTCAAGGGTACGTCGGCGGTTTTTTAGGATAGTTGTCCCAAGCTTTTGAAAAAGCAAAGCAACTAAAACAAAAAAACTCGAGTATGGAAGAGGAGAGCGGAATTTTGAGTGAAGAGCTAAAATTCGCAGATATTCAAAGGAACACCGAAAACGAAGGTAGCTCTCTGGTTCTAACATACTGACGCTCATGTACGAAAGCATGGGGAGTGAATGGGATTAGATAAATCCGATCGCACTCAAGGGCTCAAACATTGTTTGGGCTCGCAGCAAAAGCTGTAAATGATCAAAAGTGTCCCCTTTTATTGTGAAATAAAAGTGTGCATCTAGCTATATCGGGGGAACTCTGAAAAAGACAATCCCGAGGGAAGTTGCTACACAAGCAATCCCGTAGAGACTATGATATCTTTGCTTAAGCAAAAAACAAGATAGAAGATAAAAATGAATATCTCAACACCTGTTGAAAATACAAAAATTCAGGGAATACAAAAAAAATGCTGGCAAGAAGAAGAAAAGCATTCCATTAATTTTGATATTAATGCTTTTCTTCTTCATCGATTAAAAAGAAAGGGATTCTTTAACATAAATATTAAAGGAATCCCTTTCTTTTTTTTGCATTCATTAATTAAAATAAAAAAAGGATGCAAGCATTTTTTATCGATGAAGAAGAAAAGCATAAAAAATAAAGGGATTCCGTTAATCTTTTGGTATGAATCCCTTTCTTTTTTATCGATGAAGAAAAATGAAGAGATTCTGTTCATTTTTTGTTATGAATCTCTTGATTTTTCATCGATGCCCATAGCGGCATTCGTAGAAATAAAGATCAAAAGAATGCCGCTATGGGCATGCATTCCATTCATTTTGATATTAATGCTTTTCTTCGTCTTGCAACCTGTCTCTCAACATTTAAAAAGGAAAAGAATAACCACTTTATCTTTGTCGGATCCTATAAAAAGCATATTATTAGGTTCTCTTTTAGGTGATGGATGCTTGAAAATTTATTCGGGATACAAAAACGCTAAATTTTCTTTCCGTCACAGCATTGTCCAAAAAGACTATTTTTATTGGAAAGTGGTCCAAATGTCAGCCCTAAAAGAAACTTCCTTTTTTTCAGGAACTGTTAGTAATGGTAAACCTGATGGGTTTTCAAAAAATCCCAAATTAATCTTTCAAAGTCATGTGAGTCAAGATTTAACAACACTTCACTCGGTGGTTTGTAAAAATAACAAATTAAATATTCGCCGGAGCTGGCTTAATAGTTTAAGTAATCTTTCTTTAGCTGTTTGGTGGTTCGATGATGGTTCTTTGATTTGTGGCAGAAGAAGGGGCGTTTTATGCACAGATAGTTTTGATGAAGAGTCGTGTCAAATTCTTGCCACGTATCTATTTAAAGTCTGGGACATTAATGTCACCGTGAAACCAATTTTTAGAAATGAGAAAAATTATTTTCGTCTCTGGTTTAAAACCACAGAACTCAAAAAATTTCTTAAAATAATTCTTCCTGAAGTGCCTTTAATTTGGGATATGTTTGAAAAAAAAATGATAATTCGCTACAAGGATCAACGGTATCAACAACGCTGGATCTCTGAAATTCAAGAAATATTAAAAACTCGTGAAAAAACACCAGAATTAGACGAGATTATTCGATGTCTCGCTGTTTTTAATTCAGAGAATGATATAGTCCGAGAATGATGCCAAGCTAAAAATGCTCGTGTGCGAACACGAAGTTTATGGTATCATTTCGACCCCAGTAATCCATGCTGTCAACGATGAGTGTTCACTCCATTTTATTGTGGGGTTTAGCTAACGCGTTAAACACTCCGCCTGGGGAGTACGGCCGCAAGGTTGAAACTCAAAGGAATTGCCGGGGATTCGTACAAGCGGTGGATTATGTGGTTTAATTCGAAACAACGCGCAAAACCTTACCATCCCTTGCATACACGAAGTGTACCTTTCTTAAAAAGAGGTTTGAATCGTGAACAGGTGCTGCATGGCTGTCGACAGTTCGTGTGGTGACACGTCGGGTTAATTCCTATAACGAGCGAAACCCCTTTTTTTGGCAACAAAAACACTGCCGATGATAGATCGGAGGAAGGTAGGGATGACGTCAAGTCCTCATGGCCCTTATGGGATGGGCTATCACACGTAATACAATGGCGAGGTTAATTAGATGCAATGGTGCGAGCCAGAGCGAAGCTAAAACTTTTTCCATGTTCGGATTTGTCTCTGAAACTCGAGACAATGAAGCTGGAATCGCGAGTAATCTTGGATGAGTATGCCAAGGTGAAACTGTACTCGAGTCTTGGACACCTTGCCTGTCAAGTCCTGGAAGTAATTTTCGGTCTAAAAATTTAGAAGCTTTCAAATCGAAACTCTTTGAGAATAGTAACAAAAGATGCTAAATCAATCTCGTTTCTTGAAAGTAAACGGTTTCAAATCGAATTTCATAACTGGGACTAAGTCATAACATGGTCGTGGTTGGGGAACCAGTCGCGGGATCGACTATCATATAGGTTTAGCAGGTAGCAAGCGCATCCATTAAGTAACACTTCTTGCAATAAAAATAAAGGGATCCCGTTAATATTGATTTATAGAATCCCTTTATTTTTTGGGCAGGAAGCGCGAAGCGCTTAATCGCTGCGCGTAGCGGCGAGGATATGCGGAAGGAGCTTCGCCCGTGCACGAGAAGCATTAGTTTATTGATGGATAGATAGCCGAGCGGGGCGTCAGTCTTGAAAACTGAAAAAACATTTTGTTGCTCGAGGGTTCAAACCCCTCCCCTTTTTCAAATAGTTAAAATGGTAGACTTTCTTGGGTTCTGTACGATCACGTTTATCAATATACCTGAGAACAGTAGCAGTGATTATCAATATTTTTAGTATCGCAGATCATCTGAATTTAACCGGTGATATGATAAATTACATGAAGGATTGAAACAAATGGCAAAAGTTAATTTCTCTATTCCAAAGGCTAGGACTCGACATTATCCAAGAACCGTTCGAAGAAAGACTGCAAGAAAACTTAGGGGTGATCAGTAACATAGTGACGCGTGGGTTATTTTGAAATATTAGCGGGGGTCCGCCGGCCATTCAAACATTTTATCACAATTCTTCATGACCAGGTGATAGACACGAGAGTTCCGTTGATATTAAGGGCAAAATCGAATGCTTGCCAATATATCAAATAATTGGAACTCCGGGGGTAATCATTAACAACATTTCAACGCACTTAAAGGAAAACAATAACGGATTGTCTCCATTTTTGGACTAGGTTCGATGAAGCGGAAATCGTCAAAAACTTTAATTTTGTTTAGTCCTCGTTCAAATGCGGCCATTGACCACTAGACGGACGCTTTTTTTTTAATTTTTTTTGCATGCAATAAAAATAAAGGCAAAAAAAATGCTGGCATAATAGAATGAATGCAATAAAAAGAAAGGGATTCAATTAATCTTTATGTTAAAGAATCCCTTTCTTTTTATTGAAAATTATACGTAATCTACGACCTAGTGTCATAAGTTCAGTAGGGAAAGAACGATCGTGGGCGGACACGATTTGTCACTGCTAGATAAAGTCAATAGCTGTTTGCCGCTAATGATGACAGAAGCACTTGTTGTTACGCTAGAATTTAATAAGTCTCGTTTATTTCTTCATTGACCAAAAACATTAACACAACACAAGTACCCAAAAAACCCGTGTGAGGCGCTCAGCAAGCGAAAAACAAAGGAAATAGATAGAAATCAGGAGCAAGCGCGTATCGAGGCAGGAAGATTCCAAATGCCTGGAGGAATTAGACCACATTTCTAATGATTTTATTTAAGTGCCGGCCGAGAACAAAAAAGTGAAAAATTTATTCGTTCGTTGCAAAAGTAGGAATCGAACCTACGTTCTTCAGGTCATGAGCCTGACGAGATACCATTTCTCCATTCTGCATGTTATATGATTTTTGTTCTTTGTCTCTTGTCCACAAACGAACGGGCGGAGGGAGCATAGGAAAAAACCTAGGGACTCCTCCTTCGGAGGGACGACTCCTCGGAGCCGACGGAGAGGGGCCGAAGGCTTGCTGTTTAGTGTTGCGAAAGTGCACACTAACAGAGTGCCGAAGGCGACACCACCTCAACCCCCAACCCCTATAGGACTTCTTTCCTATTTGTTTTCACCTCCTGGGAGTAAAACAACGGCCATTAAAGGCTTTTGAGACTGATCAAATCCTGGCTCAATCACTAAACTATAAGAAAGACCTAATTCCACTTCTATTAAAGAGCGTTTGTGATATTTTTTCCCCCAATTGTTATGAAAGAAAGAGAATAAACGAGCGCTTTTAGTTGCAAGACGTTTCCTTAAGGTTTGAATTTCCACGTTTTCTGTAGCTCGAACAACATCAGTATCAGAGATCCCTTTATTAATGTCTAAAGAGTTTAACACACAAGCTGAACTACGCTTAAAGCATGCCTTAGAATTTTTTCTAATCTTAAAGATCCCGCGAATATAAAATCGTTTGAATGATCTTAGACGAAATTTCACTATTCTTGCTAACTTCGGAAGAATAAACATTAGGACATTGAAAAAAAAACCTATGAAAAAAAACCAAAGCCAAAAAGACTGAGATAAAAAACTTACAATATCCAACTGCGGCATGATTAATCATTCGGCTACTCCGATCACGTCCAGGTCATATTTCTTCAACTCGGAACAAGAGCTCCCTCCGGCTTTTATCTATTTGATAAACGGGCGTAGAAAAAAAACACCCCACTGGGGGGGGTAAAAAAAAAGAAATTATAGTTGCTTTTTTTTTGTATGAAAAATAGAAATAAGAGATTGTTTTAGCATAAGAACAACTCCCGTCGATTTGATCTACTTATTCAAAAGTTTCCGCTTAGGAGTGATAGTCCTTTGTTCTACCGGGAGACATTGTTAAATGGTTGTCTTGTGTTACAAAAGAGTTTTTTGTTTCCTCGTTTAATACTTTTTGAAAATCTGGGGCCAGTTCGTTGTCATTTTTTGCTAAAGTTGTCATTTTTTGCTAAATCTGTAATAATCTTAGCACTAGTTATGACAAATTCTGGGGACGATGTTCCTGTCATTAATACTATTTTATACACCGCCACATTCGAGGTTTTCCCTCGCAACAACGGGACGATTGCAATAAAAAGAAAGGGATTCCGTTAATCTTTATTTATAGAATCCCTTTCTTTTTTCTGCTTTTCTTCTTCTTGCCAGCATTTTTTTTGCCTTTATTTTTATTGCAAGAAAAATGAAGAGATTCTGTTCATTTTTTGTTATGAATCCTTTCATTTTTCATCGATGCCCATAGCGGCATTCTTTTGATATTTATTTATACGAATGCCGCTATGGGCATGCCTTTCTGGTGAGTTTCCTCATCTAAAGAAATAGCTTTTAGAAGCACTGCCGCCAAATCGATATACCAAACAGTGCAAAAAGCACTAAATTTTACTCATGAAATTTGTTATTTTGACTTGAAGAAGCTTCCCTCGCTTAGTGAACTTTCTATTTTCGGTAACGTCTAAATAGAAATTAATGTTCCGGACAGAGGAGGATTCGAACCCCCGAACAACAAAATGTGTCTTCAGTTTTCAAGACTGACGCCTTCAACCACTCGGCCACCTATCCATCACTAATTATTTCTTTTTCTTTTCTCATGCTACGCATGTATGCGGAGAAGCGGATCGAGCGCATCAAACGCACTCATGAATTTGCTTTCGCTCCCTCTTTTCTTTTTTGTCTTATTTACTTGCATTAAGCTTTGCTTAATCGATGTGCGTAGCGGCATAAATATTAGAAAGAATGCCGCTACGCGCTTGCAGGAAGAAGAAAAGCATTCGTATAAAGATTATATTAACGGAATGCCGCTATGGGCATCGATGAAAAATGAAGGGATTCAGTTAATCTTTTTGTATGAATCCCTTCATTTTTCTTGCATTCAATTCATTTTTATATTAATGCTTTTCTTCTTCTTGGATTCATTGTTGAAATTTTAATAATAGACGAGTCAGAAAGGAATTTAGAACACAAGTCCTAGAGTGATTAAGTAAGTTTAGTACCAATATTCACTAGAACTTCCAGCCAGCTCGAGAAGAAGTGGACCATTTTATTTGTTATAATTGCCAACCTGACTGATTGGACGTTTGACCATCGGAACGAAACTTTTTCCTCCGCCAGACATGACTCAACTCATTAAACGAAAAAAAAGCAGAATATTTATTTGATTTGCTCTGGGATATAGTGAAATGAAACTAGCGATTTCTCTCTTTTGCTTTGATGATTATCAGTCACTGAACGGAATTTATTACTATGGAACTAAAAACAAAGAAAAAACGACCAATCTTGATTGTCTTTGTTTGAGGTTTGTGCTTTTTTTTGTTCTTTGATTCATTCTTGATTGTCTTTGTTTGAGGTTTGTTTAGGGCTCGACCGCGAACCCCTCCCCAGAGAGGGGTAGCCGGTCTCACACCAAACCAGCCACTCAAACAAAGTCTGTTGAACCCCATCTTCCCCCTTTCCCCCCCCCTTCCCCCCCTTTCCCCCTCCTTCCAAAAATAGTCTTCTTTTATTTGCTGCACTTCATCGATGTGCATAACGGCATGCAAGCACGTAGGAAGCATAAAGTGGAAAGCACTTCATCGATTAAAAAGAAAAGTATTCGAAGAGAGTCTTTATTTAATACCTTTCTTTTTAATGCTTTTAATCTAATATTAATATGTATGCCGCTACGCACTTGCATTGAAATTAGCCTCAACAAAAAAAGATTATGTTAAGTCCTAAACGTACAAAATATCAAAAGTATCATAAAGGCCGAGCTCTTAAAAAAAAACAAAATACTCAAGCACTTTCTTTTGGGCAATTTGGTTTAAAATCTTGCTGTAGTTGGCGTCTTTCTGCTAAAACAATTGAAGCAGTTCGACGTGTTATTACACGCCAACTAAAACGCCAAGGAAAAGTGTGGATTCGAGTGTTTCCAGATATTCCTGTGACTAAAAAACCTGCTGAAGTTCGAATGGGGAAAGGAAAAGGAAGTCTTTCATACTGGATAGCACGGATTGCTAAAGGTCAATTATTATTCGAAATAGACGGTGTTTCTTTTCAACAAGCAAATGAAGCCATGCGATTAGCTGCTCACAAACTGCCTTTTCCTGTTCGCCTGACGGCCGATCACTCCGAAGGGCGTTTGTTGGCAGTAAAAAAAAAGGCATAAAAAATTCTGTCAAGAAGCTTCGCTTTATCCATGTAAGTAGCGGCATTCGAATCATAAGATAGGTGCCTTCTACGCGCTTGCATTTTGCCGACGATTAAGCGCTTCTCCGGAGGAAAAAACTTGCTGCCTTTATTACTTTAGGCATTTCCGGGTTTAAAAAAGGCAAAAAATGCTCATTAATCTTCAAAACAATATTGAAATAGAAAACAAAAAAAAAACACATCATCTTGAAATAACTGGGCCTTTAGGCCGAATAGCCTTCGTTTGGAAAAAATATGATCTTAATTGTGATTATTCTTATCGACTATTAAAGGATCAAATTGCTTTGAATTCTTTACAACTAACCCATCTAAATGCCTTATATCCTCGAAGCGAGTCAAATCACGCGCATCAAACGCATGAGGCGAAAAGCACTTCATCGATGGGCGTAGCGGCATCCATAATCATAGACAACAACGGTTCACAGACAAAAACATCCAAACTAACACTTTTTTTAGACTCTAGTCTCCTTGGAGCGCTAGAACAAAAAAAACAAAGCGGCGTAAAAGCCAAGCGCATGACACCTTTAGGACAATCTAGACAATGGAGTTGTTTGCCCGTTTTAGCTCAAAAAATTCAAGGAGTTTCTCGGGGTTATTTTGTGTATTTAAGGGTTGTAGGGGTTGGTTATCGTGTTTTTTTATCACAAAATATTTTAACTTTTAAACTGGGATTTAGCCATTTTTACAAAGTCAAAGTTCCTAAATCAACCCGTGTATTTTTGCCAGAACCTACCTTGCTATGTTTGTATGGGATTGATAAAAATCAAGTCACACAAGTAGCAGCGTCGATTAAAAGGATAAAACCGCCATCAGTTTATAAAGGCAAAGGAATAAAATTACTAAAAGATTCCATTCGTTTAAAAGAAGGAAAGAAAAAATCGTAAACAAAAACAAAAAAATACATTTTAAACTTTTTTCTTATGGCATGAGAAAACATCTATGCGCGTAGCGGCATACATAATTAAAATAGAAGAATGCCGCTACGCGCATAGATGTTTTCTCGAAGCTTATTGCCTTATGGCGTCGCTTCTCGCATGATTCATTGAGAAATCACGAAAAGCCAAGACAGGCAAAGGCTTCTTGGGCGGAACTTGTCCCTCCGTAGAGGGGCCCAAAGCGGCTCTCATTATAAAAAATGAGCAAAATGACTAAGTATTACCTCTTGTCGGGACGACTAATCAATCAGGGTCCGATGCTTAGATAAGCCTCGTCGAGGACGAAATAAACAATTAAAATGATTAACCACATGTGGTTCTCACCCTTAGAACAATTCCAAATCTTTTCAATAATACCTTTAAAGTGGGGCCATTTAGACCTTTCTTTTTCTAACTCAGCTCTATTTTTATTGATGACCACCGGGATAGTATACCTTTTGTTTTATATGGTCACTATTAAGGGAGGGTTATTTGGCCCTTCTCGTTATCAAAGTGTAGTAGAATGGCTCTATGGGTTTGTCCTGAATTTAGTAAATGAACAAATTGGTCGAGCAGGAAAAAAATATTTTGCTTTAATATTTAGTCTTTTTGTCTTTATTTTGTTCACGAATTTTATTGGGATGGTACCTTATAGTTTTACAGTGACCAGCCATTTAATTGTGACTTTTAGTATGTCTCTTTCACTGTTCATTGGAATCACTATTATTGGATTTCGAACCCATGGATTGCATTTTTTTAGTTACTTATTACCAAAAGGAGCTCCTTTAGCTTTAGCCCCACTTTTAGTGGTTTTAGAGCTTGTTTCATATTGTTTCCGTGGGGTAAGTCTTGGTGTCCGACTTTTCGCTAATATGATGGCAGGGCATACACTAGTCAAAATTTTAAGTGGATTCGCTTGGACAATGTTGTCTGCTGGCGGTTTATTAACACTAGCTTCAGTTATTCCGTTTGTCGTTGTCTTCGCTTTAACTGGGCTTGAACTGGCAGTAGCTTTTTTACAAGCATACGTCTTTACAATTTTAACATGTATCTATTTTCATGATGCAATTTATTTACACTAAACTTTTTTAAGTTTCCAGAAAATGCTTTTAATCTAATATTAATATGAATGAAAAAGAAAGGTATTCTATATAAATAAACGAAATACAAGCGCATAGCGGCATTCTTTTATATAGAATATTTGTGCCGCTACGCGCATCGATGGGATTCTGTTAATTTTTTGAATCCCTTTATTTTTTTTGCCTTTTAGAAGTTTTACTTAATCGATGCCCGTAGCGGCATTCCGTTAATATAATCTTTATACGAATGCCGCTACGGGCATGCAGAAAGAAGAAAAGCATTCCGTTAATTTGGAAATAGAATACAAGAAGAAAAGCAGGCCCATAGCGGCATTCCGTTAATATAATCTTTATACGAATGCCGCTATGGGCATCGATGAAAAATGAAGGGATTCATACCAAAAGATTAACAGAATCCCTTTAGTTTTATTGCATTAATATCAAAATTAATGTAATGCTTTTCTTAATCGATAAAGCGCGAAGCGCTTTCTGCTTTTCTTCTTCATCGCTTAAAAGAAAGGGATTCAATTAATCTTTATGTTAAAGAATCCCTTTCTTTTTATTGCCTTTTTATGGCATACATTTACCTTCCTCTGGAGAAGCTTATGATCTTTGATGCACTCTATTTGAATCGCTTGAAGCATCTCCTCCGAAGACATGGTCTTCCACTAGCCCTTCGCTTTTTTGGGTTTAAATGTTAAAGTAAAAATGAGGTTTAAGTCTTTTTTTTATTTTGACTTCTTTTTTTCATTTTTTTTTATTAGTATTGTCGTTATGGCAAAGGGTTATTTCTTTTAATTTTGAAGGAGGGTCTCCCAGAGAAATTTTATGTTCGCTAAAAAAGAATGTTAAAAATGTGAAAGATCCTAGCACCGTTACCTGAACAATTGATTGTTTAGTCATTGGCAGATTGAATTGTTAATTGATCTAAAAGCTTTTTTTCTTATTCGAGTTTTAGTTCTTTTCATTTATCTAATGGAAGCCCAAAGCAAAGATGAAAAAGGAAACGATGAAAAAAAGGAAATACTGCTAACCAACTCACAGGTATCTTTGAGTTATTTAATAATTATCACATTAATCATTCCTTTTTTTCTCAGGAATTTTTAGCTCATAAAAGAGACGTTAATGAGGCTTCACCCTTTTCATTTAGTAGACCCAAGCCCGTGGCCGATTTTTGCATCTTTTGCTGCTTTACTAACCACAACTGGGGGTGTTATGTACATGCATGCATATAGCGGTGGAGGTCTTATGCTAGCATTCGGTTTCTCCATGGTCCTTTATTCTATGTTTGTATGGTGGAGAGATGTTATTAGAGAGGCTACATTTGAAGGACATCATACAAAAAAAGTGCAGTTAGGGCTTCGTTATGGGGTTATTCTTTTTATTGTTTCTGAGGTAATGTTTTTTTTAGCCTTTTTTTGGGCTTTTTTTCATTCGAGTTTAGCTCCAACAATTGAAATTGGCGCTGTATGGCCGCCAAAAGGAATTCCTGTCTTAGACCCATGGCAAATTCCATTTCTAAATACGCTCATTTTATTATCATCTGGAGCAACAGTCACTTGGGCACACCATGCTATTATTGCTTCTGGGCAACGTGATCAAGCTATCTATGCTTTATCTTTAACAATCTTTTTAGCTATTTTATTTACTGGTTTTCAAGCGTATGAATATTTCGAGGCTCCGTTTACAATTTCGGACGGAATTTATGGGTCGACATTTTTTTTAGCGACAGGATTTCATGGATTTCACGTATTTATTGGAACACTTTTTTTAACAGTTTGTTTAATACGTCAGATCAAAAACCATTTTTCAAGTAATCATCATTTTGGGTTTGAAGCAGCAGCTTGGTACTGGCACTTTGTTGATGTAGTTTGGCTGTTCTTATTTGTTTCTATTTATTGGTGGGGTGGTGCATAACACCAAATCCAGTTCATTGTGGCCTCCGAAGGAGTGCCTAAATTGTTTGATTAAGGTTGAAACTAACGTGGGTAGAACTTAGGATGTTAGTCTTAACTAAAAAACTTTATAAAAATAAAAAAATGGCGAATTTAATTAAAAGAGATCATCGGAAAAGAGTATGTTTTTTTGAAAATGAACTTCAACGAATTCAGTATAAAGCTTGCAGTGAAGATATGGGCTTACCAATCGACTTGAGAAAAAAAGCTCGTTTAAAGTTAACAAAAATGAATAATTCTTCTAAAGTCCAAATAAAAACCCGTTGTATTCTAACTGGAAGAGGAAAAGCTATTTATCGTCAATTCGGGATTTCAAGAATAGTTTTAAGGCAACTAGGGCATCAGGGGCTTCTTCCTGGGTTATCAAAAGCTAGTTGGTAATATGCCATAGGTTAGTGTTAGTGTGTCCTTGTGGCTGGGTCTAGCAAAAAAAAGGCATGAAGCGCTTCTCCGAAGGAAGAAGCTTTATGCCTTTCTTTTTACTACCTTTCTTTTTACAGCATTCATTAAGATTTGGTTTTTCTCGCTCTTTTTTCTATGAATTGACAGACAATCATATAAAGAAACACTTAGGCGGATGTAGCTTAATGGTAAAGTATCACGTTGCCAACGTGAAAATCGTGAGTTCGAATCTCATCATCCGCTAACTTCTGGGTCGTAGCCAAGTGGTAAGGCGGCGAACTTTGACTCCGCAAAACAGAGGTTCGATCCCTCTCGATCCAGGTATCCTAGTCTTTTCCGAAAATTCGGGATAAATTGTCCGTGTGATTAATAAGAAATAACCGTAGTAAAAATAGTTTTCATAATGTCTCGAGACAAAAATACAGATAGTCTCAATCTTAAAAAATTTCTTTTATTGGGATTAGTTGTGACTATTGGAACATACACAGAAAATCTATTCTTTTTAAACGAAGAAGTGGTCGTTGCTCTTTGTTTTCTCGCGTTCATGGCTTTTAGCTTTCAATTTCTTGGAAATTCGCTTGGAAAAGCGCTCGATAACCGTAAGGATTATTTTATTATACTTCTTAAAACAGCAATCTCTACAGAACGAAAATATTGTTTATACTTTTTTTTCTGTGTTTCTCGCTTGAATAAAGTCTCACCGTCTTTAACTTCTTGTTTATCATTAATTTTGTTAAAAAAACAATGGTATTCATACTTACGTAACAAATACAAGAGACTTTCATTTTTTCATTCTCTGACTAAAATGGCCACTAATAGAATAGGTAAAAAAGTTCAAGAATCCAAATCACTAAAAACTGGGTTTAAGGATCAGTGGTTAAACTCCACAGCAAATCGTTCTCAAGCAGCTACTTTGCTACAATGTCAAGCATAACAAAAAGAACCAAAATCCAAGCGTAGCATCCCTTTGTTTGCATTTCTCCTTCGGAGAAATTATTCGAGCGCATGCATACGATGTTCCAAGCAATTCCAATAGCGAAGGCAAAATAAGCTTCGAGAAGCGCATGCCAGCTATGTTTTTCAGCGATTAAAAAGAAAAGCAATAAAAAGAAAGGGATTCAATTAATCTTTATGTTAAAGAATCCCTTTCTTTTTCTTCTTCCTGCATGCCCATATTTTTATCTTTATTTATACGAATCTATGGGCGTCGATGAAGTGCAAAGCACTTCATGCATTCTATATCAGAATTCATGGAATACAGGCTAAAATCTTTTTTGCTATTAAAGTATTTTCTATTTGCAAATGAACGGAATACAAGCGCGTAGCGGCATTCTTTTATATAGAATATTTATGCCGCTATGCGCATGGAGATAAAGGGATTCTGTTAATTTTTGGAATCCATTTTCTTTTGCCTTTATTTTTCCTTTTTTTTTATTGCTTTTCTTTTTACTGCCTTAAGGCATCGCTTCTCTCCAGAGTAATTTTTGAACATTAAAGAAATTACTTTATACCATCGAAATCCAAAAGCAGAGAAAGAAAAATGAAATTCTCCGAGGAGTAGAAAAAAGTTTCATGAGTCGAAGCTTGGCAAAGGTTCCAAAATAAAAAAACTGTGTAATCCCTGGGTTTGCTCCAGCTTATCCATCCACAAGATTTGGTGATTTAAATAGAGTCTTCTTAGTCTATAGGCATGACAAAAGAAAATTATATCTTATCAAAAATGGACCAATTGGTAAATTGGGCTCGTCAAGGTTCTTTATGGCCAATGACTTTTGGCTTAGCATGTTGTGCTGTAGAAATGATGCATTGTGGTGCAGCACGTTATGATTTAGATAGGTTTGGAATTATTTTCCGTCCAAGTCCGCGCCAATCTGATGTGATGATTGTTGCTGGGACCCTTACAAATAAAATGGCACCTGCATTACGAAAAGTTTATGATCAAATGCCTGAACCGCGATGGGTTATTTCAATGGGGAGTTGTGCAAACGGTGGCGGATACTATCATTATTCTTACTCTGTTGTAAGAGGGTGTGATAGAATCGTTCCTGTAGATATATATGTCCCAGGTTGCCCGCCCACCGCAGAAGCTCTTTTATTTGGCTTGTTGCAGTTACAGAAAAAAATTAAAAGATCAAAAAAAACACTTTTATTTTTTAATAAGTAATTCCAACATAAAAGTGATTTAATCCGCATTGGATCTGTTCATTAACCGAGACTACTAAAAATATAGTATCTAAGTGATCGTTCGCAAGCTTTTGTAGTGTTGGTCTCTGAAGAACCTCATTTTTCATAAAAAGCCAATAAAAATAAAGGCAATAAAAAGAAAGAGATTCCCTTTATGTTTATAGAAAGAATCCCTTTCTTTTTAATCGCTGAAAGGCTAAAAGCTTTTCAGGCAAAAAAAAATGCTGGCATTTTTTATCTTTATTTATACGAATGCCACTATGAGCATCAATCAAGCAAAGCTTCTTGCAATAAAAAGAAAAGGATTCAATTCATAAAGATTAATTGAATTCCTTTCTTTTTAATCGATGCGCGTAGCGGCATTCTTTCTAATATAAATATTTATGCCGCTACGCGCTTGCACCCAGCGCTTGGGCAGCGAACCCAATGCGCGTGGCACACAAGCATTAATGCGATAATCTTATCTATCCTTTCCTAGCTCCACCTAAACTAACGCTCTTTTTTTTGGCCTGTCTTGGATTTTCCTTGCGAGATGGTCAAATGAAAGTGAGTTTTAGTAGTATTCAAGTCGTATGTACTGTTGCCCGTGATATAATCTGATCCTCTGTGCGCATCAAACCCGATTGGGGTAGGTTACCAATCTTGGCTTCATTCGAACAGTATGTCTTTTAAAAAAGCCTTGAGTTGTTATCAACCAAGTGTATTTCCTCCGAACGAGCCTTCTTTCCAGACAAAGGAGAGGGAAATACAAAGGAAGGGCATCACACTTTTGCCCTCCTAAACATGCCATTTATCCAATGCCTCTGGTGTCTTATCCGTGGCCCCAATCTTTTAGTCTCGGAGAATCAAAGAACCTCCAAATTGTCTTTCAAAAACTCATTCTGTCTTTAATCTCATGCATAAGCACTTGGGAGTTTCTAAAAAATGTTAAAAATGAATATTCTTTTTTTTATTTTTGCTAGTATTGCAGTTATGTCGGGTATTATGGTTATTCAATCGCGTAATCCTGTTCATTCTGTTCTTTTTCTTATTCTTGTTTTTTTTAATGCAGCTGCTCTTTTAATTTTAGTAGGACTTGATTTTTTTGCCATGGTGTTAGTTGTTGTTTACGTTGGTGCTATTGCTGTTCTTTTTCTGTTTGTGGTTATGATGTTAAATATTAAATTAACTGAAATCCATGAACAAAAGCTACGTTATTTACCGATAGGTGGTCTAATTGGAATTCTTTTTCTTTTTGAAATTTTTGTGATTATTGATAATGATATTTTCTTTTATCAATGGAGCATGCTACCTTTTGTGGAGTGGTCTTCATTAATTCAAAACAATACAAATATCAAAGCAATTGGGCAATTAATTTACACCTACTTTTTTTATGATTTCATCTTAGCAAGTCTTATTTTGTTAGTAGCTATGATTGGAGCCATTGTTTTAACTATGCATAGAGGGGCTATTGTCAAATCTCAAAATATTTTTGAACAAAATTTACGAGATTTCTCTAAAACAATTACAAAAAAAGAAACCTTTAATGTGTATAGCTCAAAAAACAATGAATCTTAATGATTTAGATTCAGGTTCAAGGTGCAAATGATCAAAGATTGTGACTATCGTAATGATAGTCACTTTCATTTAAACCTACAATTATCATGTCGTCTGCGCATAGCAGCTGGACAAACAAACTAGTAAATAGCACATAGCACTACGCTAATACTAAAGAAAGTAAAAACGTTACCAACAATTCTGTTTTAGGTTATAACCAAATTCAAGCTACAAACCTATCCGTTTTAACGAGCCTAAGGTTTTTGTTTTTTTTTGTTTGGTTTGCAAATTCTTAGTTGGACTTTCAATTCCATTTACCAAACACTGAAATTTAATAATAAAAGTGCAGGTGATTTAAATTGTGCAGCGGCCAAAGATCCACGTTTTTTGTCCACTAATAGAGTTACCATCGAGTCTATCGAGTCTATTAATAATATAAGCAAATTTTGTTTTCTAGAAAACAAAGTAAAAGCAGATCGAGATAAATTAGCTTTATTACAAGACGCCTCTCCTTGTTTTCATTTCTAAGCCATTAGTAATAATCACTCGTAAGCTGTGTTACTTTGTTACATTCCAATCGTTTTCGGCCCTAAATTTACAGTAGGTCGACTAACGATGTTATGCGCATGAAGCATTCGATGAAGCGCTGACCTCCCAGGAGAAGAATAGAGTATAATAATAGAATATTAACGCGTGTTCTTAATGAGTTATGCTTGTTTTATTCCAAATTAAACTTTATCTTAAAAGAATATTTTTGGAAAGTACTGTATAGTAGTGTCAGCTTTTGCTCCGAACAATAAATCGCTTGAGCCAAAAAAACCAATACGTTGTTTGCATAAATTTTTAATGCCCGGCTCGCGCTATAATCAAGACTCGAATAGCCTTCTTTTTTTCTGATTTAGCTCTAATTATATTATATACTTATTTTGTATATCTAAAAAAATAAGTATATATTTAGTTTAAATTTTTCGCTTTTTTATTTGGCTAAATTTTTTTTTTCTTCATATCTGAGTTGCGAGGTACCCTCCATTGCAGTTTTAGAAAGTTTATTAAAAATTTTTAATATTGAAAATTCGATTTTTCCGGAGGAAAAATTCAAGCTTATTTTTCCCTCCTAGGAGATATAACATAAGATTAAAACGTACTACTCAAACTCAAATTTATACTTTTCGTTTTTTTGGTAATCTGCACCCTTTATGAGCAATCGAATTTATGTGCTTTAATTTTCCGATAATTAAACCATGACGCGAAAGGGATTTAAGAATTTTTTTTTTTGATGAAAATGAAACAGCCCCTTTCAGTTTCACACAAACTACTTGATAGCCCAAAACTAAAGCTTTTTTTGCGACCTTTTTTGCAGTCTCTTGTGCTGCAAAAATTGTCGAACGCCTGCTTCCTTTAAAATCACAAAGACCAGCTGAAGCTGCTGTTTTGCAATTTCCTGCTTTGTCTGTCAAAGTCATAATCGAATTATTATTGGTACTTTGAACATACACAATCCCGTTCCAGTCTTTTTTTGAAATATATCGTAACCCCTTGTTTTTTAGACGTTTAATTTGTCGTTTTTTTCTTTCTTTTCGAGACTTTACGGCTCTTTCTTTAGCTAGTCTTTTTTTTTGTCGTTTTTCTTCCAGGTTTTTTAAAAATGGGCTACTAGTCAAAGATTTTTTCGAGGTTGGGGATGTTTCAACTAGTACTAACTCCTGCTTCAATGGCCTTTTAAGAATTCTTTTATTTTTTTCTGGTATTTGAACAAAGTTTTTTGGGAAGTTATAAGACTTTGTTTTTTTTCGATTTCGAAAACTTACAGCCCTCAATGTAATTTTAGGCTTGGTTTTAGAACTCGTTTGAATTTTTTTGGGTTTAGTTTTAACTCTTGTATTTTTTTGTTGATCAGAAGATTTGAAATCTTTTGTCATAATAGGTCTTGATTATTGCTAATTTGACGCCGCATTTGGAGGGACGACTAGAGTCCGTCCGGAGTCCTTTTTTGAGGGAGCGGAAATGCTTGAAAAGCAAGAAAAATAAAGGCAAAAAAAATGCTGGCAAAAAGTGCAAAGCACTTCAATATGCCGCTACGCATTTGCATTTGATTAATGTAATGAATGCAAGTGCGTAGCGGCATTCAATAGGGTATAGCCGCTACGCGCATCGATTAAACATAAAGGGATTCCCTTTATTATAGAAAGAATCTCTTTATGTTTATTGCATTTAATTCATGTGGATACCAACGCAAGAAGAAGAAAAGCATTAATATAAAAATGAATTGAATGCAAGAAGAAAAGCAGGCCCATAGCGGCATTCGTATAAAGATTATATTAACGGAATGCCGCTATGGGCATCGATGAAAAATGAAGGGGTTCATACCAAAAGATTAACAGAATCCCTTTATTTTTCTTGCATTAATATCAAAATTAATGTAATGCTGTTCTTCATCGATAAAGCGCTTCGCGCTTTCTGCTTTTCTTCTTCATTTTTTTTGCTTTTCTTCTTCCTGCATTCTATAAATAAAGATTAACGGAATACAAGCGGGTAGCGGCATTCTTTTTTTTATACAAAATATTTTTTTAATTATGCCGCTACGCGCTTGCAAGAAGCCCCGAGAAGTGCTTCTTGCTTTTCTTTTTGTCAACAAGGGTTGCGTCTATTTGGTTTATCGTTTTGTTTGTGAGCCTAACGTCTTTTTTTTTCTAAAAGTTTAGTATTTTTTTTGTGCAAAGAACCACGAAAACAACCAATGGAACTTAATCTGTTTATATCTGTTTTAATAAGACGTTTTAAATCTGCACCAAAAAAAAACTGATTTGTTACTGTGGAAGATAATTTTTCAATTTGTGCATTTGAAAGATCTTTGACTTTTTGGGTACTGATCCCAACTAAATCGCAAAGATGATTTGACAAGCTTGGGCCAATCCCGAAAATCTTTTGAAGAGCAATTCTTACTTGTTTATTTTCTTGGCGATATCTTATTTTTTGGAAAACCATACTGAACTTTTTTTTAATAGGCTTAGCAGGACTCGAACCTACAACAACACCGTTATGAGCGGTATGTTCTAACCAATTAAACTATAAGCCCCGATTTTTATTACTTCTTCGCACCGTAGTCCGTCTCTCTCTTCTTGAGGGAGCGGAAATGACATTGTTTTAGCATAAGAAAAACTCCCGCCTGTGTTGTTAATTTTTAACGATCTACTTCTCCAAAAACAATGTCCTGAGTTCCAATGATAGTAACAACATCTGCTAACATATGGCCTTTAGACATGAGATTTAATCCTTGAAGATGCGCAAAACCTGGAGCGCGGATTTTACATCGATACGGTTTATTTGTACCGTCACTAATTAGATAAACACCAAATTCTCCTTTTGGGGCTTCCACAGCAGTATAAGTTTCGTTTCTTGGGACTTTGAATCCTTCAGTATAAAATTGAAAATGATGAATTAATGATTCCATCGATTTTTTCATATGTGTTCGTGAAGGTGGTGTCACTTTTTTATCATCTGATTTGACAATTCCTTTAGGCATTGAATTTAAACATTGCATAATAATGTCTATGGATTGTCGCATTTCTTCGACACGAATAAGATAACGATCATAACAATCGCCTCGGGTTCCAACAGGAATATCAAAAGTAAATTGATCATAAGCGTCATACGGTTGTGTTTTTCGTAAATCCCAAGCAACCCCTGAACCTCGTAACATTACACCAGTGAACCCCCAATTTAAAGCCTCTTCAGCTGTAACAACCCCAATATCCACTAGCCGTTGTTTCCAAATTCGATTATTTGTTAACATTTCTTCCATTTCATCAATTCGCGAAGCAAATCCTTTAGCAAATTGAAAAATATCTTCACATAAACCTATTGGCATATCTAAAGAAACCCCGCCTGGTCTAATATAGGCTGCATGCATTCGAGCGCCTGAAACTCTTTCATAAAATTCCATAAGTTTTTCACGTTCTTCAAACGCCCATAAGAATGGAGTTAAAGCTCCAACATCCATAGCGTGACAAGTTAAAGCTAAAAGATGGTTTAAAAGACGGGTGATTTCACCAAAAAGAACACGGATATGTTGGGCTCTTAAAGGGACTGAACAATTTAGTAAATTTTCAACAGCCAAAGAATAAGCTTGTTCTTGACACATCATTGAAACATAATCTAAACGATCGAAATAAGGTAAAGCTTGTAAATAAGTTTTATATTCAATTAATTTTTCAGTTCCGCGATGGAGTAGTCCAATATGAGGGTCAGCGCGATCCACAATTTCACCATTCATTTCTAAAACCAATCTTAGAACTCCGTGAGCTGCTGGGTGTTGGGGACCAAAATTCAATGTAAAATGTTTCATTTTATTGTTTTCTAATGCCATTTTTTACAGTTTTTTTGCCTCTATCCACTTACGCGCAAATACTATGGCAGTAAAAAGAAAGGCAATAAAAATAAAGGGGTTCATAAATATTAATGAAATGCAGGAAGAAGAAAACCAACAAAAATGCTGGCAAGAAGAAAAGCAGAAAGCGCGAAGCGCTTTCTCGATGAAGAAAAGCATTTTCAAAATTAATGTAATGCTTTTCTTCTTGCAATTAATTTTGAAAATGCTTTTCTTCTTCATCGATTAAAAAGAAAGGGATTCTTTAACATAAAGATTAATGGAATCCCTTTCTTTTTTTTGCATTCATTAATGAAAATAAAGGATGCCAGCATTTTTTTTTTGCCTTTATTTTTAATCGATGAAGTGCTTTTCACTTCTTGCCTTCTACGCGCTTGCATTCTGCCGATGATTAAGCGCTTCTCGGAAAAAGAAGCTTCCTGCCTTTCTTTTTACTGCTTTTTTTTCAGGTATACCTACCTACTGCCTTTCTTTTTACTGCTTTTTTTTTTCAGGTATACCTACCTATCAACACTTCGATAGTTCGTAGCATAAGAAAGAAGAATCCCTTCTAAATTTGGTCCCCATTAGCTCATTCGCTATACCCTCCTGCACCAGCACCAGGAGAGAACTTTACTAGTAGACCAAAAATAAAAAAAACTGTATGTGCTCATTTTCTTAGTGAGAATAACGGTTCGACTTCTTTTTCCGAAGAGGCAAGTTTCTTTTTTTAAGTCTTTTGAAGTGCTGATGGTCGTTTCTTGGAGATATAACCGAAGCGTGTGAGAGTACATAAAGAGAGTTCAAATGATGTCGTAGCTTCTCTCTTTTTTAAATGACTATTCTCCTTAGCCTGCTACTCATCTCCTTAGCCTGCTACTCATCAAGGAGTTTCCTCCGAAGGGATTCGGGGGAATGGATTCTTAAGCCCAAGGACTAGAAAAATCATAAGATCGAAACTCTTGAGATACCTCGAGTTTTTCAGTAATAACACATTTTTGTGTGTAATCATATTTTACTTGAGTAAATCCTGAAAGTGGATAATCTTTTCTTAATGGAAAGTGCTCAAAACCGTAGTCTGTTAATATTCTTCTTAAATCACAATGGTTTAAAAAATGAATTCCATACATATCCCATGTTTCGCGCTCAAACCAACCAGCAGAGCTGAAAATAGACGTCATTGATGTTACTGGTGTAACCTCATCCACGCAAACTTTAATCGTCAGACGTTGATTAAAGTCTACGCTTAGCAGCTGATAAACAACTTCAAAACGTTTTGATCTATATGGATAGTCTGCTCCACAAACATCCACAAGTGTTTTTACTCGTGCATTCATATGATTTTTTAGAAAAAAAAGCAACTTTTCAAGATCTTTTGGTCGAATGTATAATATAATTTCTTTTTTATTGGAAATGCAAAAAAGAACCCAATTTGGTATCATTTCAAATAAAGTTTGGTTCATCTTTTGATTTTTTGAAAATTTAAGAAGCTTCCCTCGTGAAGCTTAGTGAACTTTATATTTTCGGTATAGATAGAAAATCTCGCCTTCCTAGGAAGAATAAAAATCGCTATGGTTAACTAACAAGACTTCTGCCTTTTAATCTTTGTTTTTTTTTAAATAAGAAAAAATAATGCAATAAAAATAAAGGAATTCCGTTCATCTTTATTTATATAATGCAGGAAGAAGAAAAGCAAAAAAAATAAAGAAGAAAAGCAGAAAGCGCGAAGCGTTTTATCGATGAAGAAAAGCATTCAATTAATTTTGATATTAATGCAAGAAGAAAAGCATTAATATCAAAATTAATTGAATGCAATAAAAAGTAAAGGGATTCCCTTTATGTTTCTAAAAAAAATCCTTATAATAGATTAAATAAAACTTCTTGCCAGGATCAAAAGCATCGCACCGAGCATGAAGACAATCAACCATTCTGTGAACTGCTAGAATAGAAACTATAAAAAAAAATCATAAACATCTCAAAAGGCATTAAACGAGAAGCGTTTAATATTACAAAAAAGACATAAATTTATAACATAAATAAATGCATGTTTTTTTACGGCATTTTTATATTATCATTGTTGCAGCAGTCGATTGAGGCTGCTAAAACAGTAAGGCGGCGGTTGGTGGTTTTGATCGATTGTCTCGGTGTCATAATCTTGACTAGGCAGGCAACTGACAAAAAAAAGTACAGGTACGTTTCCGCCTAACAACATATAAATTTAGTCTCTTTAATTTTTAGTCCACATTTTGTATGGAGTATTTGAATTTTAATTATAACTAATCCATACTTTTACTCCTATAATTCCATATTTTGTAAGGGCTGTTTTTTGAATAAAATCAATCTTTTGCGAAAAAACGTTTAAAGAAGTTTGTCCTCTTTTAAAAGAATATTTTTTAGCGAGTTCGACACCTGCTAATCTTCCAGAACATAAAATTCTTATGCCTGTACATTTTTCTAAATACAAAGAATCTCGCAATACTGTTTTTAGAATCTTCCAAGTACGTTCTTTTTGATCCTTTTGCAAAGCACTAACAATTTTATCAGCTAAAAAATGTGCACTTTGTGTTGGTATAGTTGACTTTATTGGATAAACATACACATTAAATCCAAGTAAGGATGAAAGCGAATTTTCAAAACGTGATAAAAAAGGATGAGATTTTAAACTTGAAAGGAACCTTGCAGGCTTGGACGGCGTCTTTGATTTTATAATATTTAACGGCAACTTTGTAATTGGATGAAGTTTTGGCTCTTTAGCTTTTAGTCGAAAAGAATCCCCAGATTTTTGAAAATTTGCGAGCGTGTTGGCATTTCCTTTATACATTAGAAGCTTTTGGTTTTTATATTCATGGACTCGGGGCACGCTGCGAGTAAAATATCGACCAAAAATATGAAACGGAACTAGATTATTTGTAACAGAACTAAAAGCGTTTAAATAGTAATTCTGGAAGAAAGAATTGCTTGATTGAACACAAAGATTTTTGCTTTTTCTTCGATTTCCTTTTATTGCTTTTTTAGTAGCAAATTTCATAAAAGATAAGAAATCTTTTTGAAAAGAAGATTTTGAAAAAAGACTTTGAAAAAGAGTCCATTTATTACTTAAAGAAATTATCTTTTTTTTTTTCAAAAAAGAAGACAAAAGTTTCACCCCAAATGTTGAATGGGATGGGGAAGTTTTTAAGTTTTCAATGAAATTAGAACTTAAATTTTTGACAGAGTCAGACCATTTAGAATCAATAAAATAGTTTTGTGTAAATCGAGAAAGCGCTTTTCGCTTTTTATTAGAATAGCGTATGAAAAGTCGATATCTAAAACTTTTCTCTTGGTTTTTTTTCTTATAAAAAAAAATGGACAAGATTAATTTTTGAGAACTTTTTTGGTAGAATACTCGACCTATGGAAAAATCGTAAAAAGAAAACTTTAATATACCAAAAAAAGAATTGATAGCTTTTCTTATTAAAAAATCATCTTTGAGAAAAGAACTATAAGAATCACTATACCAAGATGAGTCAAATGTTCTATTTTGGTTTAATCTTAAAGCAACCGGATGAGCTTTTTGTCCCATAAATAATGGTTTTAGTTTACCAACGAATTTTAAATCTAATGGCTCGTGGCATGGAAGTTGACAAGAGCCTATTTGTTTTTGCTAAGGGCTAAACAAATTTTAAGCCTCAGAAATTTTATTAGCAACCCAATTTGTGTAGTTTTCTAGAGGAACACCTTCAACAACAATCGGCATAAAAGCATGGTTGGTTCCACAAAGTTCACTACATTGGCCATAAAAAACACCTTCGCGTTTTAGAAACAAATGAACTTGATTTAATCTTCCAGGAACCGCATCACATTTAATGCCTAGAGATGGAACTGCCCAACTATGAAGAACATCAGCAGCTGTAATTAAAAGTCTAATATGTGTTTGAACTGGAAGGACAATACGATTATCCACCTCCAAAAGGCGTAATTGGCCCATTTCAAGATCACTTTCAGGAATCATGTAGCTATCAAAATTGATTAATGATTCATCATTTTGGTTGTAGTCAGAATACTCATAACTCCAATACCATTGGTGACCAATAGCTTTTAAAGTAATTGCTGGATCCACTACCTCATCCATTGAATAAAGAAGAGCAAAAGATGGCACAGCAATGAAAACTAGAATTAAACTAGGTGTAATAGTCCATAGGATTTCAATTGTAGTTCCGTGAATAATTTTTGAAGGCACAGGATTACTTGTCGAATTGAAGTGCCAAATGGTTCTTCCTAGCATCCACCCTACGAAAATCACAATCGAAATAAGGAAAAAACAAATATCGTGATGAAGATCAATGATTCCTTGCATTATTGGTGTGGCTGGATCTTGAAAATTTGTTTGCCACGGTTGAGGGGCATCTAGACGACTAATCATTGGAAATCGCGGAAACACGAGCAGCGGAAACACGAGCATGCGATCTTTGATAAAAAAACTTTGTGGGCTACTAAACGCTCATCACATGTGGGCAACGCTAGACACATGTGGACTAGGTTCACTTGTTCTTTTATTTGTATCAACAAAATTCGACAGGACTATGACTGTCATGGTTTCTTTTTTTCCTTTCCCACAACCCAAGTGAGTTGGTGGAACAAAAATGAATCTGATTAATCAAAAAAAGAAAAACGTTTTGTAAGCCGGCATGCCCATAGCGGCATAAATATTATATTAAAAGGCATTCAAAATAAAGGCAAAAAGTAAAAAGCACTTACGCGCGGCATTATTTGGATCTCATATCTGTTGCGCGCTTGTATTTCGCCGTCATTTCTTATGTTTAATTATAATATTTTTTGTTACAATCATCTATTGATTTGAAAATGAAAAACGACACTTTTGAATCTATAATTTTGGTCTTTTTGCGTATGCATTTGATCCTCGAGCATATGAGTGTCAAATAGAAATTAAAATATTTTCATTCGCTTAATGAAAATATTTTAATTCGCTTTTTGATTTCTTTATGATAGAGTACGAATATATGGAGATCATATCTATGGCAGCGAGATCTAGTTTTTGAACTAGATTGAAGGTTTTTTGGTCACAAGTAAACAAAAAAAATGGTGGTAGTTTTTGAAAATCCTTTAATTCAGGGTATCATAGATTCTAAAGTAAAAACTATAGAAAGATTTTTTGATTTTTTATCAAAAATTACCACGCATTTTTGGCCAATAAAATGCGGAAAAATCACGTTCCGTAGGTACTTGTGTGCTCATTGGAACCTGTTTTGTTGAGTATAAAAAAAAAGGCAATAAAAAAAAAGTAAAGGCAAGAAACCCCCCCTGCCTTTCTTCTTAATCTTTTTCGTGGAATAAACGAATGCACCAATCTTTACATAAAATAAAAGTTTTTTAATTGTTTTTTCGTTCTCGAGTAAACAATTGGCTCAAAAGACTATCAAAATGTCCATTTGTTTTTTTAATAGTATTAAATGATATATTCTTTTTTCGCTCTACGTTCAGAATTCTTTGATTTTGAACATCAATTATAATCACAAACCTGTTTCTCTATGGTTGGGCAAATATAGAAATCTAATTCATTTTATATTTCAATACATTATAACTGGGGTATGCTTAAGCCTTTATTTGTTCTGATTACTTAAAAAGCCATTTCTTGAATTTTTGTTCCTTCCAAACCTAATATTTATGTATGATGATGCGTTAGCGTAATACATAAACCGCGGAAAGGCTTTTAGTCGGTATTCCGTGAATCTTTATTTATAGAATATTTTTCTTTTTACTTCTTGCATTAAAAAGAAAGGCTAAATATTGGCAATTGCTTTTTTTTTATGAACAACTTGGTTTGGATTGACTTTTCTTTTCTTGGCATTGCTATATATGTTTCATGCTTTTGTGATTGTTTATTAAGGTCACGAATATATACCTTTCACGATTGTCTGCCAATTTCTGTAAAAATAACGTTACTGGGAACTACATTTGCGACGAAACATAAACTCTTTTTTAAGCCATACGTAAAAAATTTAATACTTTTTTTAATGCATTTTTCAAAATGCTCAACATAATATTCTTCTATAAAAATCTAATCCTCAGGACTTATTTCTAGGTTGGATTTTTAGCACACTTCTTTTATTCGTATAAATAAAATTCTGAGGTAAAGTCTTTTTTTTAGGATGCTTTGTCTTCTAATAGTTTTCTTTTTCTCTTTGCTAAGAAATCCGGTAAATTTTGACGTTTAGTAAAGATACAATCTTTTCTTTTTTGCATATCGAAGATTATTTCGAGCGGAACGTGTTACATCATAAAGTGGGCATATAGAAGTAATTTTTATCCGTATAGTAAAAAGAATTTCTTTTTTTGTTAATGGTTTCGTATTTGTTTCAAAACACCTATTAGAAAAATGCCAAGAATCAAGATTTTTAGCTTATCGAATTTTTAAGCTCGCTGCGCGCATAATAAAGATGGGTTTTATTTTTTGGATAGAAGAAACGAGTTGTAGTAGGACCATTAGTTTATTGAAATAAAACTAGTACATAAATCTTATCTTGCTCTAAACCCAAGAGATAAAAGAAAATTTATTCTGTATTTGTTCGATGGAGGTTTTTTATTATTTTTTAACGGGGGAAATTATAAAAGAATAAGTTTGTTTATTTGCAAGTCATAAAAATAAAATATCATTCTTTTTTAATGTTTGATGCGCGGCATGCAAGCACGTAGTGGCAAAAAGCTCTGCATAAGGTAAGGACAGGCAGGTTTTTCTGCTTTTATGTCTTTTTTAATCTTTTTTTTTGCCTTCTTCCAGATACGCGCATCGATTAAGCGCGAAGCGCTTCTTGCCTACGGATTACTCCTTGTTATTCGGGCGGGAGGAGTCGTCGGTCGTATGAAAACGACTTCTTATCTCTCTCCTTGGCATTTGGAAGGCTCCTCAAGCCGGATTTGAACCGACGACCCGATGGTTAACAGCCATCTGCTCTACCACTGAGCTATTGAAGAATTTGTTGCACTTCATGAGAAAAATGATGGCCTTTTATGAGTACGAATTGAATCATTTTTCTCATAAAAGGGCATGCATTGGATGCGCGTTATCGCATTGGAGGATTGGAATAGAGCGCTCAACTAACACATTTCTAATCAGGACTACAAACGCCCTGATCGAATTTGTTTTTCTAAAATCTTTTAATTTTAGGTTTTACTAAAAGTTGGAGGAGAACTCCGATTCTGATTTAATGAAGGGACGGAAGGGCGACGTTTTACTGTATTCTTATACTTCGCGCCTTCCTGCCGCATATCTAATCCATCAAAATGTCGTCTAGTCTTTGCCCACTCCCACAGTTCATTTCCATTTGTTTTCCTATTACAAGAGTTCTGGAGTTCGAACCTCCGTTCCGCATGGAATATGATTTTTGTTCTTTTATTTGTAAAATCGACCCAAACATCACTGTTTTTTTTTTACAAATAAAAGAAGACTATTTTTGGAAGGAGGGGGAAAGGGGGGGAAGGGGGGGGGAAAGGGGGAAGATGGGGTTCAACAGACTTTGTTTGAGTGGCTGGTTTGGTGTGAGACCGGCTACCCCTCTCTGGGGAGGGGTTCGCGGTCGAGCCCTAAACAAACCTCAAACAAAGACAATCAAGAATGAATCAAAGAACAAAAAAAAGCACAAACCTCAAACAAAGACAATCAAGATTGGTCGTTTTTTCTTTGTTTTTAGTTCCATAGTAATAAATTCCGTTCAGTGACTGATAATCATCAAAGCAAAAGAGAGAAATCGCTAGTTTCATTTCACTATATCCCAGAGCAAATCAAATAAATATTCTGCTTTTTTTTCGTTTAATGAGTTGAGTCATGTCTGGCGGAGGAAAAAGTTTCGTTCCGATGGTCAAACGTCCAATCAGTCAGGTTGGCAATTATAACAAATAAAATGGTCCACTTCTTCTCGAGCTGGCTGGAAGTTCTAGTGAATATTGGTACTAAACTTACTTAATCACTCTAGGACTTGTGTTCTAAATTCCTTTCTGACTCGTCTATTATTAAAATTTCAACAATGAATCCAAGAAGAAGAAAAGCATTAATATAAAAATGAATTGAATGCAAGAAAAATGAAGGGATTCATACAAAAAGATTAACTGAATCCCTTCATTTTTCATCGATGCCCATAGCGGCATTCCGTTAATATAATCTTTATACGAATGCTTTTCTTCTTCCTGCAAGCGCGTAGCGGCATTCTTTCTAATATTTATGCCGCTACGCACATCGATTAAGCAAAGCTTAATGCAAGTAAATAAGACAAAAAAGAAAAGAGGGAGCGAAAGCAAATTCATGAGTGCGTTTGATGCGCTCGATCCGCTTCTCCGCATACATGCGTAGCATGAGAAAAGAAAAAGAAATAATTAGTGATGGATAGGTGGCCGAGTGGTTGAAGGCGTCAGTCTTGAAAACTGAAGACACATTTTGTTGTTCGGGGGTTCGAATCCTCCTCTGTCCGGAACATTAATTTCTATTTAGACGTTACCGAAAATAGAAAGTTCACTAAGCGAGGGAAGCTTCTTCAAGTCAAAATAACAAATTTCATGAGTAAAATTTAGTGCTTTTTGCACTGTTTGGTATATCGATTTGGCGGCAGTGCTTCTAAAAGCTATTTCTTTAGATGAGGAAACTCACCAGAAAGGCATGCCCATAGCGGCATTCGTATAAATAAATATCAAAAGAATGCCGCTATGGGCATCGATGAAAAATGAAAGGATTCATAACAAAAAATGAACAGAATCTCTTCATTTTTCTTGCAATAAAAATAAAGGCAAAAAAAATGCTGGCAAGAAGAAGAAAAGCAGAAAAAAGAAAGGGATTCTATAAATAAAGATTAACGGAATCCCTTTCTTTTTATTGCAATCGTCCCGTTGTTGCGAGGGAAAACCTCGAATGTGGCGGTGTATAAAATAGTATTAATGACAGGAACATCGTCCCCAGAATTTGTCATAACTAGTGCTAAGATTATTACAGATTTAGCAAAAAATGACAACTTTAGCAAAAAATGACAACGAACTGGCCCCAGATTTTCAAAAAGTATTAAACGAGGAAACAAAAAACTCTTTTGTAACACAAGACAACCATTTAACAATGTCTCCCGGTAGAACAAAGGACTATCACTCCTAAGCGGAAACTTTTGAATAAGTAGATCAAATCGACGGGAGTTGTTCTTATGCTAAAACAATCTCTTATTTCTATTTTTCATACAAAAAAAAAGCAACTATAATTTCTTTTTTTTTACCCCCCCCAGTGGGGTGTTTTTTTTCTACGCCCGTTTATCAAATAGATAAAAGCCGGAGGGAGCTCTTGTTCCGAGTTGAAGAAATATGACCTGGACGTGATCGGAGTAGCCGAATGATTAATCATGCCGCAGTTGGATATTGTAAGTTTTTTATCTCAGTCTTTTTGGCTTTGGTTTTTTTTCATAGGTTTTTTTTTCAATGTCCTAATGTTTATTCTTCCGAAGTTAGCAAGAATAGTGAAATTTCGTCTAAGATCATTCAAACGATTTTATATTCGCGGGATCTTTAAGATTAGAAAAAATTCTAAGGCATGCTTTAAGCGTAGTTCAGCTTGTGTGTTAAACTCTTTAGACATTAATAAAGGGATCTCTGATACTGATGTTGTTCGAGCTACAGAAAACGTGGAAATTCAAACCTTAAGGAAACGTCTTGCAACTAAAAGCGCTCGTTTATTCTCTTTCTTTCATAACAATTGGGGGAAAAAATATCACAAACGCTCTTTAATAGAAGTGGAATTAGGTCTTTCTTATAGTTTAGTGATTGAGCCAGGATTTGATCAGTCTCAAAAGCCTTTAATGGCCGTTGTTTTACTCCCAGGAGGTGAAAACAAATAGGAAAGAAGTCCTATAGGGGTTGGGGGTTGAGGTGGTGTCGCCTTCGGCACTCTGTTAGTGTGCACTTTCGCAACACTAAACAGCAAGCCTTCGGCCCCTCTCCGTCGGCTCCGAGGAGTCGTCCCTCCGAAGGAGGAGTCCCTAGGTTTTTTCCTATGCTCCCTCCGCCCGTTCGTTTGTGGACAAGAGACAAAGAACAAAAATCATATAACATGCAGAATGGAGAAATGGTATCTCGTCAGGCTCATGACCTGAAGAACGTAGGTTCGATTCCTACTTTTGCAACGAACGAATAAATTTTTCACTTTTTTGTTCTCGGCCGGCACTTAAATAAAATCATTAGAAATGTGGTCTAATTCCTCCAGGCATTTGGAATCTTCCTGCCTCGATACGCGCTTGCTCCTGATTTCTATCTATTTCCTTTGTTTTTCGCTTGCTGAGCGCCTCACACGGGTTTTTTGGGTACTTGTGTTGTGTTAATGTTTTTGGTCAATGAAGAAATAAACGAGACTTATTAAATTCTAGCGTAACAACAAGTGCTTCTGTCATCATTAGCGGCAAACAGCTATTGACTTTATCTAGCAGTGACAAATCGTGTCCGCCCACGATCGTTCTTTCCCTACTGAACTTATGACACTAGGTCGTAGATTACGTATAATTTTCAATAAAAAGAAAGGGATTCTTTAACATAAAGATTAATTGAATCCCTTTCTTTTTATTGCATTCATTCTATTATGCCAGCATTTTTTTTGCCTTTATTTTTATTGCATGCAAAAAAAATTAAAAAAAAAGCGTCCGTCTAGTGGTCAATGGCCGCATTTGAACGAGGACTAAACAAAATTAAAGTTTTTGACGATTTCCGCTTCATCGAACCTAGTCCAAAAATGGAGACAATCCGTTATTGTTTTCCTTTAAGTGCGTTGAAATGTTGTTAATGATTACCCCCGGAGTTCCAATTATTTGATATATTGGCAAGCATTCGATTTTGCCCTTAATATCAACGGAACTCTCGTGTCTATCACCTGGTCATGAAGAATTGTGATAAAATGTTTGAATGGCCGGCGGACCCCCGCTAATATTTCAAAATAACCCACGCGTCACTATGTTACTGATCACCCCTAAGTTTTCTTGCAGTCTTTCTTCGAACGGTTCTTGGATAATGTCGAGTCCTAGCCTTTGGAATAGAGAAATTAACTTTTGCCATTTGTTTCAATCCTTCATGTAATTTATCATATCACCGGTTAAATTCAGATGATCTGCGATACTAAAAATATTGATAATCACTGCTACTGTTCTCAGGTATATTGATAAACGTGATCGTACAGAACCCAAGAAAGTCTACCATTTTAACTATTTGAAAAAGGGGAGGGGTTTGAACCCTCGAGCAACAAAATGTTTTTTCAGTTTTCAAGACTGACGCCCCGCTCGGCTATCTATCCATCAATAAACTAATGCTTCTCGTGCACGGGCGAAGCTCCTTCCGCATATCCTCGCCGCTACGCGCAGCGATTAAGCGCTTCGCGCTTCCTGCCCAAAAAATAAAGGGATTCTATAAATCAATATTAACGGGATCCCTTTATTTTTATTGCAAGAAGTGTTACTTAATGGATGCGCTTGCTACCTGCTAAACCTATATGATAGTCGATCCCGCGACTGGTTCCCCAACCACGACCATGTTATGACTTAGTCCCAGTTATGAAATTCGATTTGAAACCGTTTACTTTCAAGAAACGAGATTGATTTAGCATCTTTTGTTACTATTCTCAAAGAGTTTCGATTTGAAAGCTTCTAAATTTTTAGACCGAAAATTACTTCCAGGACTTGACAGGCAAGGTGTCCAAGACTCGAGTACAGTTTCACCTTGGCATACTCATCCAAGATTACTCGCGATTCCAGCTTCATTGTCTCGAGTTTCAGAGACAAATCCGAACATGGAAAAAGTTTTAGCTTCGCTCTGGCTCGCACCATTGCATCTAATTAACCTCGCCATTGTATTACGTGTGATAGCCCATCCCATAAGGGCCATGAGGACTTGACGTCATCCCTACCTTCCTCCGATCTATCATCGGCAGTGTTTTTGTTGCCAAAAAAAGGGGTTTCGCTCGTTATAGGAATTAACCCGACGTGTCACCACACGAACTGTCGACAGCCATGCAGCACCTGTTCACGATTCAAACCTCTTTTTAAGAAAGGTACACTTCGTGTATGCAAGGGATGGTAAGGTTTTGCGCGTTGTTTCGAATTAAACCACATAATCCACCGCTTGTACGAATCCCCGGCAATTCCTTTGAGTTTCAACCTTGCGGCCGTACTCCCCAGGCGGAGTGTTTAACGCGTTAGCTAAACCCCACAATAAAATGGAGTGAACACTCATCGTTGACAGCATGGATTACTGGGGTCGAAATGATACCATAAACTTCGTGTTCGCACACGAGCATTTTTAGCTTGGCATCATTCTCGGACTATATCATTCTCTGAATTAAAAACAGCGAGACATCGAATAATCTCGTCTAATTCTGGTGTTTTTTCACGAGTTTTTAATATTTCTTGAATTTCAGAGATCCAGCGTTGTTGATACCGTTGATCCTTGTAGCGAATTATCATTTTTTTTTCAAACATATCCCAAATTAAAGGCACTTCAGGAAGAATTATTTTAAGAAATTTTTTGAGTTCTGTGGTTTTAAACCAGAGACGAAAATAATTTTTCTCATTTCTAAAAATTGGTTTCACGGTGACATTAATGTCCCAGACTTTAAATAGATACGTGGCAAGAATTTGACACGACTCTTCATCAAAACTATCTGTGCATAAAACGCCCCTTCTTCTGCCACAAATCAAAGAACCATCATCGAACCACCAAACAGCTAAAGAAAGATTACTTAAACTATTAAGCCAGCTCCGGCGAATATTTAATTTGTTATTTTTACAAACCACCGAGTGAAGTGTTGTTAAATCTTGACTCACATGACTTTGAAAGATTAATTTGGGATTTTTTGAAAACCCATCAGGTTTACCATTACTAACAGTTCCTGAAAAAAAGGAAGTTTCTTTTAGGGCTGACATTTGGACCACTTTCCAATAAAAATAGTCTTTTTGGACAATGCTGTGACGGAAAGAAAATTTAGCGTTTTTGTATCCCGAATAAATTTTCAAGCATCCATCACCTAAAAGAGAACCTAATAATATGCTTTTTATAGGATCCGACAAAGATAAAGTGGTTATTCTTTTCCTTTTTAAATGTTGAGAGACAGGTTGCAAGACGAAGAAAAGCATTAATATCAAAATGAATGGAATGCATGCCCATAGCGGCATTCTTTTGATCTTTATTTCTACGAATGCCGCTATGGGCATCGATGAAAAATCAAGAGATTCATAACAAAAAATGAACAGAATCTCTTCATTTTTCTTCATCGATAAAAAAGAAAGGGATTCATACCAAAAGATTAACGGAATCCCTTTATTTTTTATGCTTTTCTTCTTCATCGATAAAAAATGCTTGCATCCTTTTTTTATTTTAATTAATGAATGCAAAAAAAAGAAAGGGATTCCTTTAATATTTATGTTAAAGAATCCCTTTCTTTTTAATCGATGAAGAAGAAAAGCATTAATATCAAAATTAATGGAATGCTTTTCTTCTTCTTGCCAGCATTTTTTTTGTATTCCCTGAATTTTTGTATTTTCAACAGGTGTTGAGATATTCATTTTTATCTTCTATCTTGTTTTTTGCTTAAGCAAAGATATCATAGTCTCTACGGGATTGCTTGTGTAGCAACTTCCCTCGGGATTGTCTTTTTCAGAGTTCCCCCGATATAGCTAGATGCACACTTTTATTTCACAATAAAAGGGGACACTTTTGATCATTTACAGCTTTTGCTGCGAGCCCAAACAATGTTTGAGCCCTTGAGTGCGATCGGATTTATCTAATCCCATTCACTCCCCATGCTTTCGTACATGAGCGTCAGTATGTTAGAACCAGAGAGCTACCTTCGTTTTCGGTGTTCCTTTGAATATCTGCGAATTTTAGCTCTTCACTCAAAATTCCGCTCTCCTCTTCCATACTCGAGTTTTTTTGTTTTAGTTGCTTTGCTTTTTCAAAAGCTTGGGACAACTATCCTAAAAAACCGCCGACGTACCCTTGACGCCCAGTCATTCCGAATAACACTTGTCCCATCTGTATTACCGCGGCTGCTGGCACAGATTTAGCCGGGACTTTTTGTAAAAAAACTCGTATAACGATAATTTTTTAAAGAAGTTTACAACCTAAAAAGGCCTTCCTCCCTCACGTAATATGGCTGGATCAAGCTTTCGCCTATTGTCCAATATTCCTCACTGCTGCTTCTCGAAAGAATCTGGGCCGTGTCTCAGTCCCAGTGTGGCTGATCGTCCTCTCAGACCAACTAAGGATCTTTAGCTTGGTGAAGCTGTTATCTCACCAACGACTTAATCCTACGCAAGCTTCTCCAATAACGATTCTTCTTTTCTGGATTGATTTCTTCGGAGGTCATTCCGACAAAAAGATGACACAGAATTATTAGGTAAATACTTACGCTTTACGCACCCGTTCGCTGCTTATATCGCTCAACTTGCATGTGTTAGGCCTATTACTAGCATTCATTCTGAGCCAGGATCAAACTCTTGAATTTTATAATGTGTGAAGGTGGACTTGAACCACCGACAAGAGGATTTTCAGTCCTATACTCTAGCCAACTGAGCTATCCACACAGTATTACTTTATTTCTCTTTCTATTTATTTCTCTTTCTATTTGTCGATTGAAGAAGAAAAGCAGAAAGCTTCCTACGTGCTGCGCTGATCAAATAGAGCGTAATCATGTCTCCCTAAAAATAAAGTACATATGATTTTCCATGGGGTAACAAATCGAATTCGAAATGGGTTCGGGTAAAATCTCAACTTAAAGTCAAGAAGCCATGAAATGATGAATTTTATAAAAGATAAAAAGAATGCCGCTATGGGCATGCAGGAAGAAGAAAAGCAGAAAGCGCGAAGCGCTTTATCGATGAAGAAAAGCATTCCGTTAATTTTGATATTAATGCAAGAAAAATAAAGGGATTCTGTTAATCTTTTTGTATGAATCCCTTCATTTTTCATCGATGCCCATAGCGGCATTCGTATAAAGATTATATTAACGGAATGCCGCTATGGGCCTGCTTTTCTTCTTGCATTCTATTTCAAAATTAACGGAATGCTTTTCTTCTTCATCGATTAAAAAGAAAGGGATTCAATTAATCTTTATGTTAAAGAATCCCTTTCTTTTTATTGCCTTGAATTGTAATCGTAGTCTTTCTTATTGTTTATTAAAACACAAAAAGAATTAAGAATGCCATCATTAAAGCAAATAAAGCAATTGCTTCTGTTAATGCGAACCCTAAAATAGCATAACCAAAAAGTTGTTTTGTTAAAGATGGGTTACGAGCAACAGAGTTAATTAATGATCCGAAAACGATACCAATTCCGGCTCCAGCTCCTGCTAATGCAATAGTTGCACATCCGGCTCCAATAAGTTTAGCTCCTTCTAGCATGTATGGCATTTTGCCTTTTTATTAAAAAACGAAATCAAACGAAAAAATCAAGCAAGAAGCTCGACGATGGAGTAAACCATAGCCGAGCTTTGATTATTAGTACGAATAAGCTATGGCCTTGGGCCAACAACATGTCTCCATGATTTCACATTTCGCCTATCTCGTGGTCTTCTTCCACGCAATCGGAAACTTGTTTTGGGAAATATTTCCCGCTTAAGATGCTTTCAGCGGTTAAAATAAATCAACGTAGCTACTAAGCGATGCCGTTGGCACGACAACTTAGACACCAGAGGTTAATCAGTTCGGTTCCTCTCGTACGGCGAACTGGTCCCCTCAGTTTATAACACTAGCAGTAGATAGGAACCATACTGTTTTACAACGTATTAAACCCGGCTCACGTACCACTTTAACGGACGAACAGTCCGACCCTTCGGAGCTTCTTCACCCCGAGGATGTGATGAGCTGACATCGCTATTTGTTTTCAGGAGAACAACTTGGTATCTTGTACATCATACATTCTAACATATATGGGCGAACCCACTCACTAAATGCATGATTGGTATTCGGAATGTAGATACGAAACCTACTACGCTGTCGATGAATGCTAGCTTTTAATGCAAGAAAAATTAAAAATAAAGGGATTCAATTAATCTTTATGTTAAAGAATCCCTTTATTTTTATTGCATATTGTTGATTTAAACAATTCACTAAAAGTTGGACTTCTTTTTGAGAGAAGCCATCTGTACATAATCGAACAGCTTTCGAACCGTTTTTCCATTTTAAAGATCCATCATCCATGTACTAATAGGCTTAAGGTTCGAGGTTTTAAATAACGATGAATACCTTTGGGCACTATCTTTTTGCCATCTCGATAAAACAAATCATGGCCTTTTATGAGTACGAATTGAATCATTTTTCTCATAAAAAAACTTCAATTGTTTTGTAGTGATGGTATTAAAATAGCACTTTTCATAGATGCTTCCAGACGCGTGCTCTTCCCTTAAAAATCCTATTTGAGTGCGAATAATTGGTTCAAATAAAGCATATTTGTGGCTTAGATAATCGAATTGTTTCGTCGAATGAAGAATTCGTAATCTTGCTGTGTCAGAAAAGCTTTGTAAATTGGCGTCATCAAGTAACATTCCAATGAAAATGAAAGCGAGTTTGAGATTTTTGCTTAGATTCATAATTATTCGTGTCTGTACTTGCCTTGTTCTCTCTCTGGCGCGTAGCGCCGTCTTCGTCTTTCGACGAAGTTCAGACTTTATCTTCAACTTCCTATGGAAGTTGTTGTGCGTCAAGTCGTTGAGGAGCCTACTTTGCTTTCGCATTTGGTTTCCTGCGGATTGCCCACGTATGGGTGTTCCAGCATATGGCACAATTCCTTTATCCATGTCTCCATGGACCCACCCCGATGTTTCAAGGTGCCAAACAACCCCGTCGATAAGAACTCTTGAGGGTTATCAGCCTGTTATCCCTGGCGTACCTATGATCCGTTAAGCGAGAGTCTTTCCACACAGAACTCCCGGGTCACTATGACCGACTTTCGTCCCTGCTCGACTTGTGGGTCTTGCAGTCAGGCAAGCTTTTACCATTACGCTCAAAAGCTGATTTCCGACCAGCGTGAGCTTACCTTTGCACGCCTCCGTTACTTTTTAGGAGGCTTCCGCCCCAGAAAAACTACCCACCATGCATGGTCCAAGATCACTTTCGGCTCTCGGAGAGATTTGTCAAGTGATTGCTATTGTGAGGAAAATTGTATGAAAAGGGTGGTATTTCAAGGTTGACCCGAAAGTCTCCCACCTATCCTAAACATTTGATACCTTTTTCCAATGCAAAGCTATAGTAAAGGTGCACAGGGTCTTACCGTCTAGCTGCTAGAACTCCGCATCTGCACAGAGATTTCAATTTCACTGAGTCTATGTTGGAGACAGTGGGGCGATCGTTACACCATTCGTGCAGGACACCAATTAAGTGCCAAGGAATTTCGCTCAGTTTGTCTAAATATTTTCATATATAGCTGGACTCTATCTTAAATTGAATCAAATAAGAACGCGTTTTTTTAGTTTTAATTCATCGGACCAATCGATTATCTGAGACAACCCCTCTTTGTTAAGATGTTCTTTATTTTTCATGGCCTTAATGATTTTGCTAAAGATAATGAATTCCTCACTTTTTCCAGTTTTTAACTGATGTTTTTCAAAAAAGGGGAGAATTATATCGTGCAAATGGACTACAGAACGGACGCGGAAACAATACCGTTCTCCATGAGAAAAATGATGGCCTTTTATGATTACGAATTGAATCATTTTTCTCATAAAAGGGCATGATTTCGACGAACAGTTCCACAACCAAACGTTGCGCATAACGCATGTAAAATATGAATACTGCGACGGTGTTGAACTACCACAAATTCGGGAAGTGGTCTCCAACCTATAATCATGTCTTTTTGCTGATTTATAGAGACGTGAAAACACCCTTCTCCATCAACAAAACCTACAATCCATTGTGCTTCTAAATTCATTTTTCATTATTTTTTTTTACCTCTCCTCGTGGAGGGGGCGTACAAGCTACGCTCTTTCATTTTAATTTCAATTTCCAAACGTATAGTCTCTGGGGATCCTACTTTGCCCGAAAGCATTTGGTTTCCTGCTGATTGTCCCCGTGCCCGTCACATTTTTCCTTTTTGTCTCGAAGACAAATGAGGAGTGATCGTTTTTTGAGGAGTTTCCAGCATATAGTTCGGTTTTACTAAAGCTACGAATTAACCTTAGACAGATTATCTCCTTTCGCAAGGAGGACTGGACCATATCTTTACCTAATCAAAGTCAACGCAAGCGCGTAGCAGCTAGCCGCTACGCGCTTCGATTGGACTTTTTTTTACAGAATTTCATGATTCAATAGCACAGATCCGACGTTCATTCGTTCACGAATTTTTTTGATTTTTTCTATACCTTCCAGAGTAAGATGGTCTCCTCTTTGTATCAGTTTAGAAACGTATAATACACGTAAAAAATCAAATTTTTTCGTCGTATGTAATGGATATTTTTGAAAAAAAGGCAATATTTTTGTGAAGAGTTGATCAAAGTCATTGACACGATATTCCCAGACTTTTTGATCTTTTGGCCTGACTATTCCTATCTCAAAGAATGATTTGATGCGAAATAATATAGCTACATTTTGTGTACTTTGAGTGATTTTAAATCCAATCCGCACTTGCACTTTATTTTTCACGTGTTCTTCCGGAGAAATAGAAATAAAAAAAGTTCCATAACCTTCGACAAGACCACAAATCCAATTAGGATCAGTTTTTTGTTTCATTTTTTTTCTTTTAATTAGATATCTGGCGTATGGCCTCTGAGGATCCTACTTTACATGACCCTCCGTAGAGGATTTTGTGTTTGGTTTCCTGCTGATTGACTTTTGAAGCTTTTGCCATTTTCACTGCTCAAAGATTCTCCATGGAGAAGATGAACGAGTAGGCAAAAACTTTACCCTTATAAAAGAGTTCAAAGTGTTCCAGCAAATAGCCAGATTTTATAACAGCTCAACAGGTATTTCGTTAACCGTTAGAGTTACGGCTGCCGTTTACTGGTTATTGGGAAGTCAGAATTTTCTGCCTATCCTTATCATTACAGCACCGGGCAGGTGTCGGACCCTATACATCGTGTTTTCATTTTGCAGAGTCCTGTGTTTTTAATAAACAGTCGCCGCCCCCTATTTCGTGCCACCTTAGTTAATAAGGTCCCCTTTCTTCCGAAGTTACAGGGTGAATTTGCCGAGTTCCTTCAACATAGTTTTCTCAATCGCCTTACTGCTTTAGCAGCTGTTCACCAGAGTCGGTTTGAGGTACGGTGAATCATTGTGAGTTTTTCCTGGAATTTAGTTCATTTTAGTGAAATCCAATAATCCCTGAAAAAAGAACAAAAATTCAAAATCACAAACATAAAGATTTCCCATCAAAGCTTGGCGATGGCCAAGTCTTTTTAGGGGCCGATTAACTCCGCGCCGATTAACGGATCGCGGAAACCCTTGAACTTTCGGCGATCATGGATATCACATGATTTATCGTTACTTATGTCAGCATTCTCACTTCTGATATTTTGGGCTCTAATCTATCGATTTGCTTTCTTAAACTTACAGAACGTTCTGCTACCTTGCGCAGCTAGACCCATCACGATTACCTGGGTCTTCGCCGTTGACAATTATTGCTTCGGTGGATTGCTTTAGCCCCGTGACATTTTAGGCGCATTTAAGCTAGACCAGTGAGCTGTTACGCTTTCTTCAAAGGATGGCTGCTTCCAAGCCCACCTCCTGGTTGTTTTTGCTTAAAGACTTCCTTTTCCACGCAGCAATCGCTTTGGGACCTTAGCATATAATCTGGGCTGTTTCCCTTTTGACTTAGGACCTTAGCATCCTAAGTCTGTCTATTTTCAAATAAACCAAAAGGCTTCGGAGTTTCCATGCTTCACTTAGGTGAAGCAGCGAGTGCTCTACCTCTTTTGGATTTTTAAACGCTTTACCTCAATAAATTTCGCAGAAAACCAGCTATTTCCGAGTTCGATTGGCTTTTCACCCCTAGCAACAAGTCATCCTAGTCTTTTGCCACAGACACAGGTTCAGTCCTCCAAAATGTATTACCACTTCTTCAACTTGCTCATAGCTAGATCACTCGGTTTCGGGTCAAAAGATTTTAACTTGAAAATTTCTAACGCTTTTGATGCTCGAAGCAACGAAACGATGAAGCATCAAAATCGTTGCTTCGAGCCATTGAAACTTTTTGTATTAACTAAGCTTCCACCTACGGGCTTAGGCTTGCTAACATCTTTTACTCGCTGACCCATTATGCAAAAGGTACGCCGTTTTTATCACGACTGATTGTAGACATCGAATTTGTAGATTCTTTTTCACCCCCTTCTTCAGGGTTTCTTTTCATACCTTTCCCTCACGGTACTTGTTCACTATCGGTCAGAAAAAATTTCATAGGCTTAGAGGGTGGTCCCCCTTAAGTTTAACCTTTTTTTCTTTTTTGAATAACTTGATGCATTGCTCCGCCCCGAAGGGCACAAACAGGGCTATTACCTTCTTTGGCAAGGATTTCCATCCTTTTACTTGAGGCGCGTTAGCGACTTGAGTGCTAGCGGAGCTTCATTTTCATGCAGTGGCCTGATCCGCTTTCGCTCACCACTACTAACGGACTCTCGGTTGATTTTTATACATAGCTACTTAGATGTTTCAGTTCGCTAAGTTTTGAAATTTTAATGCTTTCCCTAAGAAGATTCATAGATCGCAGATTCCTCTCCCTATGACATTTCGTTGTGAAAACGTTCTTTTTTTTCTGCCTAGGCCTCCGTCCAATGTCTTTAATTTTATGAGAAGAATCAACGGTATCTTTTTTTATTTGCAGGCAAGAAGAATAAAAGCAGGCCCATTAATTTTGATATTAATGCAAGAAAAATAAAGGAATTCTGTTAATCTTTTGGTATGAATCCCTTCATTTTTCATCGATGCCCATAGCGGCATTCGTATAAAGATTATATTAACGGAATGCCGCTATGGGCCTGCTTTTCTTCATCGATAAAAAATGCCGGCATTCATTAATTAAAAGAAAAGAATGCCGGCATTTTTTATGAGAAAAATGATGGCCTTTTATGAGTACGAATTGAATCATTTTTATCATAAAAGGGCATGCTTTTCTTCATCTTGCATTCCCTTTATGTTTATAGAAAGAATCCCTTTATTTTTATTGCAAGAAAAATGAAAAGATTCTGTTCATTTTTTATTATGAATCTTTAATAGATGCCCATTCATTTTGATATTAATGCTTTTCTTATTCATGCATTTCGTAGCAGCTCGACGTACCTCCGAACGAGCCTTCAGAGATTTTTATTATTTTTTTCTCAAACCTAGGAGAGATTTTGATTTGTGAATTGTTTGTTTTCGAGAACGTGAAAATTCTCCAAATTTATGACCTACCATATTTTCAGTAACCGAAAGCTTCAAAAAAACTTTGCCATTATGAATGTCAAAAGTTTGACCTATAAATTCTGGGACAATTAAAGACCCGCGAGAATAAACTTTTATTACTTCCCTAGGGCCAACAGCTCTTTTTTTATAACGAAAAAAACAAAAATGCAAAAAAGGGCCTTTTCTTAGAGATCTAGACATTGTTAATTTTTGATGGAGGCAGGAGCCAAAGCCAAGATGTTGGCAGTAAAAAGAAAGTCATTCTAGAAAGATTAACGGAATGCAATAAAAAAAAAGGGATTCAATTAATCTTTATGTTAAAGAATCTCTTTCTTTTTAATGCCATAAGGCATTTAGTAGTGAACCGAACGTTTGAGCTAAAGTGGACTTGAACCACTGACTTCCCGCTTATCAAGCGGGTACTCTAACCAACTAAGTTACTAGCTCTTTTCTATTTGCAACAATAATTTATTCGGCCCGAAATGCAAGAGGAGGGTTTTGCTTTTTTATTTTTTGATTGAGGAAGGATAACATCCTGCTCAAAAACTCCTCCGGAGAAAAGCGATGCAATAAAAATAAAGGGATTCCAAAAATTAACAGAATGCAGGAAGAAGAAAAGCAAAAAAAATGCAAGAAGAAAAGCAGGCCCATAGCGGCATTCCGTTAATATAATCTTTATACGAATGCCGCTATGGGCCTCGATGAAAAATTAAGGGATTCATACCAAAAGATTAACAGAATTCCTTTATTTTTCTTGCATTAATATCAAAATTAATTTAATGCTTTTCTTCATCGATAAAGCGCTTCGCGCTTTCTGCTTTTCTTCTTCATTTTTTTTGCCTATTGCATGCAAATGTCAATTCAATGACCATTTCTTGCCAGCCCTCCAGATGTTGGCAGTAGAATAGAATTGTTAATATTTGTTTTGTGGAGACAAAATCGAACCTATTTTAATTTGTTTAAATTATTGATGCTTTGTTGACAAAAAATCCGATCCAATGTTATAGAACATGCCTTTAATTTAACATGTAAAGTGTTATGAATTCGATTGTTGCACGCGTTGAGAAGGCTCAAGAGTCTGCATTGTATAATACGATAGATTTTTAACAGACATTTTTATTTGAACCCCAAAAAAAGAAGTAAATTTTAAGAAGTGAAAAAAGAATGAAGGCGCATAGTAGATGCGAGCAGAGAAACAAGAATGAAAACGTGTTAATTGAAATTGTTCTCTTGATTTTTTATCTATATGTGGGGATCTTAGAACAGTATATTTTTGATGAGTTGTTGGCAGATACTCAAGCTTTGCGTTTTCAAAAACCAGTCGTCCATTAGTCTGACTTTTTTGCGCAGCAGTGCTCCACATTTTTTGAAGAGTCAAAATCGCTTTTTCTAATAATCTTTTTTCAAATGATTTAACGTGAATTCGTATACTGTGCATTTTGTTCATTCTATTTCATTTAATAGCTGCGTTGATCAAGAAAAGTGTTGGCCAATACAACTTGCTCAGAATTTTTTTCACAACAAGTGCTGACTGGCATCGCTGATGCGTGCTTTGACACTAGTAGAGTTTTCGATGTACTTTCTCCTAGTTTATTGATTTGAGCCAAGATTTGGAAAAAGAATACCACAGGCGCGTAGCGGAAAGATGCAATTTTTTGCCTACAACGAAAGAAATCCGAGTATTTCGACTCTGACCCATTAATGCGTAACGCAAGAACTTTAAGAAGTCTTTCAATATCTGCAGGCTTAAGAACCACCCCACGGCAAAAAGCGCCATAGACAAAATCTATATTTGAGTCTTTTTTTGTTACTTGGGTAGTCGCACTACAAAGAGTGGAAACAACTAATAAAAACATTGAAATATCTGAAAATGAAACAAAAAAAATAGGTCCTTCTAACATTCCACGCTCAGAAGGGCGAAGACCTATTTTTCGATCAAAGAAAGATAAATTACTAAGAAGAGAAATCACTTTATTTTTTGGGGCCCGAAGGACTGCAGGCGATAATTTATTTGCTAAAATCCTTCGGAATTGCCCCCAAGGTTGCGAGCAATCAGCAAAACTAAACTGGCGACAAATTAAAGTATATGGACTCGTCAATACATCGTTCATTTGTTTTAACCAAAGTTGCTTCTCAAGAGAATAACCTTTAGATTTTGTCAAAAGTTCGTCATCTCGATTATTCCAATTTTTATTTATATTTACATCTGGCAAATATGATGCGCACAGCGAATTATTATCTGGAAAATACGCGCTATGTTCTTCGGTCTTAAAGTAATCTCGACAATCACTGTTTCTATCTAGCAAGGATGAGCCTCGCTGTAAAGTCGAGGCTAATCTCAAGAAACGAATGCCTGGCTCTTTCCGAAACCGATGATAACTTAAATTATTCTCTTTATTTGTCTTCAGGGAGGCTAGTAGAACTGGACTAGAAAAAGTCAAAACGCATAGCGCTGATTTTGTTGAAAACCCACGCGCGTCAAAATAAGCAAAAGTAAAATTCTTAATTAAATTTAGTGCATTCATTTTCATAAATTCGAAATCGTTTGTTTTCTCCGATTGCTATCCGAGACTAACACGTCGAAGCGTAAGCTTTTATTGTAAAATCGACCGGATCAGATCCAGGATTTTTCGGGGGGAGTCCTTGTGAATATGACCCGTATCATTTTTTAAATAATACGGGTCATATTATACCATAATTAGGGTCGAGGCTCGTCATCGGTATCTGGCCACGGGTTAGGATCACAATCTGAACACGCGTAAAGCCTTGGCCCATAATATGACACCGAACCTTTTGGAGTATCTGGTCACGGGTTAAAATTCATTTTTTGATGTGAATGTTGTTCTTTTCATTTTTTTTGTTTTAATGGTTGACATTATTTTTGTCATCCAGTTTAAACAAAGAAAAACGAACCACAAGTTTTTATTGTTACCAATAATTGGGTACGTAATTCCTTCACGGTTTGTCTCCGAAGATACAAAAGCAATAACTGGGATTTTTAAGAGCCTAGCCTCTTTGATTGCTATTTGATTTGCATCAGGGTTGAGAACAATTAATAACTTTGGTCTTATATAGGTTGAAGCTCCTTCATGGGAGAGGAACTGGACCATATTTGAAGGTATTCGATTTTTATTCCTCACAGTTGGCGTCAAGTGAGCTTTCGATGTTAATCTTTTTGATAACTCTTTCGATAAGGATTGAAGACCTCTTGAACTGTTTCTCGCAGACGTGATATATAATTTAGTTTGACTGAGTTTTAGTGTGGAATATGAGTTCTCTGAAGAGCGCCAACTTTCAAAAACTAGACGTAGTTTATTGAGTTTTGACTGTTGATTATAGGTGTGGACTTCGCAAGGATCAAACCCTTGAAATGTCATGTGCCGTTTTTCAAAAGATCTTTTTTTAATCCGAGTCGAATAGCGTTCGTAAAGATAACGTTTTATCGTGTCAGAAATTTGTTTCCAATTTGTAAGGGCCCCACCAACCCATTTATTGTTGACATATGGTTGATTACATTGAAGAGCAGAAAAGCTGTTTAACGTATTAAACTCAGGGTATGTATTAAGAAATAAAATTTTGCGGGTCGATTTTTTCGACTGGCTAACGAAATGACGTAAAAACTTTAAAACTTGGTAAAGAGAAATAAAGCTTTTTTCAGGATTTATTATTTGAGAATCTGGGCGGCTTTCTAAGATTGAAAAAAACATAGAAGGAGTACACATTTTCTCCCCCAAAAAAGCAGATAAATTAGAATGTATCTTATCACTAGGCCAATACTTATCTGTCATAACCAAGGTCGTGGGAATCTCGACTTTTATCGTTTCACGTTTTTCCATCGAGATTAGCCTTGATTTTTGTGGAGACCCGGCTTTTGCCCCCGAAATCAAGCTTTCCGACCCACTAGAACCGAGATTTTTAATCTTTTGCTCCAATGTGGTACGCAAGTCAATATTTTTTTTGCTGATGAATTTTTTTTTTGACTGTTTGGTTAGCATTTTCTTACTGTTTGATATGGATGATTCGACTTCGCCGATGGAGGCAAATCTCGATCAACTAAAGATGATGCCCGGCTCGAGCACTTGAAAAGACTCGACGCTCATAGACAATCGAGTTGAAATAACTCACTAAGCAGTGCTAACCAAGATAAAGCAGTGCTAGTCTCAGGGTAACAGGATTTGAACCTATGACTTTCTGTTCCCAAAACAGATGCGCTACCAGACTACACTATACCCTGGTTTTTTCCTCTCGTTGCTACTAGTTTTTGATGTTGACGGAGACTGCGACGTTATGTTAACTTGGTCTGACTAGACAGCCAAACAAAGGGCCCGTTTTTAAATTTTGTTATCTAATGACTTTTTCTGCTCCGCAACAATCCGTTGCTATTTTTCTTTTATAATCTAAAAAAACTTTGAATATTCTTGGGAAGAGTAAGATTCGAACTTACGATTGCGCTACGCGCGAATAGATTTACAGTCTATCGCTTTTAACCACTCAGCCACCTTCCCAATCCATGTCAATCGCTTAGAACCTTTTTAATTTAAAACGAATAATTACTAGTTATTCATGGTAGCTGAAACTTTACATTTTCATAGTTATTTTCATTAGATTTACTAAAAAGTATAAATATATTTCACGCTCTCAAGGCCTGCGGTCTTCTTTTTTTAAAGGCGCGATTTTCTTTGATTCGCTCGCTGCGCAATTCGACTTATTCTAGTCCGTTCGAAGGAGATGGAGATATTGTTCTTCGGAGGACTTCTTGAGATTTTGGGAGAAGAGCCTGGCCAGATGAGAAAAGTTATTATTTATATGACATTTTTGACTAACATTATAGTTATTTCCATTTTTTTTGATGTAGCTCACGGGGGAGTTTATAATAATAATAATAAAAAGTTTTTTAATTGTGATAGTTAAAGAAAGAAGTTATTTACAAGGTTTATTGTCATTTAAATTGTCTACTAATGCCATCATTTTTAATATTCAATCAATAGTCCTGAGGTAAACCCCTCTGAGTCTATCTGAAAGGCCTCCGAAGGAAAAACAAGGGCTCTCCCGGGCCCAGCATTGCGTGAGGCTCTGGAGAAAATATCAAGTGGATTAATCTAAAGACTTTTATCTATTTGCTTTTTTTGTTGAACAATACAGCTATAATAAACACAAGATTCATAAATAAAAAAAAGAAATGTGCTTAAAAAACATTGACTAATCACATCAGGTGGTGATATTAAAGAAGCTATTATAACGAGAACAAATCCAAAATAAAAACGATTTCTTGTCAAAAAACTGACTGACAAACTATTCGATTCGCATAAGCAAACAAAAAAAACCGGAATTTGTGACAAGAAAAAAGATGTAAAAAAGACTGAGAATAGAAAGCGCATATAAGAGAATACCTTAGCTAGATAGTTGACATGAAATAAATAAGAGTTAATTTGTGAATCTAAAAAAAATTGAACTAAAAAAGGTAAAAGACTCGCATAAACAATACAATGGTCAATAACATAAAAAAAACAACTTAAAAAGAAAAAGAAAAAACACTTCTTTCTTTCATATTGGTACAAGCTAGGAACTAAAAAACACCAAATGTGGTATATTACACTTGGAAAAAGAACAAAACAAGAAAAGCTTAAACATAAGAACAAAAGTGAATACCAAAATTCTGGTAAATCAGTAAAAACCAACTCATTTGATGTCTTCGCCCCTAAAGGTTTCATTACAGAGTATAAAATCGGAATTATTTGTAACCAAGCACAACCAAAGGTAAAAGAAAAACTAAAAACAAAATAAAAAGTTCGATGTCGAATTTCCTTTAGATGAAATGCCAACAAATTTGTCATGTAACTAAAATTTCAAAATAAATGAGACTTTTAAGGTTTCAACCTCTTGGGGCTACTTCTTGGGACGAGAGAAAATTAAAAAAAAAGCATGATTCTCTATTTTCATATAAATCATATCTTTATGAAAAAAAAAAATGCTTGAAGATTTATGGAAATTTAAAATATCAAGCAGTGTCTGACTATTGTCAAGAAGCACGTGCTTCTTCTGGTAAAGTCGAAAATAATCTTCTTTTTTTATTAGAAAAAAGATTAGATGTGGCTTTATATAAAGTTCGTTTTTGTGAAACAATTGCAAAAGCGCGGCAAATGATTAAACATGGGAAAATCTTAGTAAATAATCAAGTGATTCAAATCCCAAGTTATGAACTCCGCCTAGGCGATATTATCAAAGCAAAAATTGGAAGAAACTTTTGTCGTACGAGAACGGTTAAAAAAATTCGACCAAAAAAAACAAATAGGAATTTCCTTTTTTTGCAAAGGAAAGGTTTCTTATTTCAAAGTTTTAAACGCCGTCTTCGTCGACGTCATCGTTTAAAAAAAAAAAAGCATAAAACCTTTAAAAATTTAAATTTTGAAATTAATAATTCAATTGGTGTAGCTATTTCTTTATTTCCACCTCAAAAGCTTTTTTTGCCTACGAAAATTAATCCTAACTTTGTAGATCGAAGTTTACGTTAATCAAACTCCAATCATTCTCCCCGTTAGTGGGATGAATTTGCCCGCGTGAATCGCAGGCATTTTGTTAAAAAAAAGCACACTTATGTATTTATTAATTATTCTTCTTCCATTGTTGGGAAGTGTTTTTGCTGGTGGTTTTGGTCGGTTTCTTGGTTTTCGAGGAGCAGCATTGCTGAGTTCTTCTTGTGTTTTTTTAAGTTTTATTTTTTCCTTTTTTGCTTTTTATGAAGTGGGGTTTTCGGGAAGTCCCGTGTATATAATTTGTGCTAATTGGTTTTTTTGTGAACTTTTTGATGCTTCTTGGGGGTTTGTTTTTGATACTTTAACTGTTGTGATGTTAATTGTAATTACATCAATCAGTACTCTTGTTCACGTTTACTCTATATCATATATGGCTGAAGATCCTCATCTTCCACGTTTTATGTCATATTTATCCATTTTTACTTTTTTCATGTTAATGTTAGTAACAGCAAGCAATTTTATTCAAATGTTCTTAGGTTGGGAAGGAGTAGGTCTTGCTTCTTATTTGCTTATCAACTTTTGGTTTACACGTCTTCAAGCGAATAAATCTGCTATTAAAGCAATGCTTGTCAATCGAGTTGGCGATTTTGGTCTAGCTCTTGGCGTCATGGGAATTTTTTCTGTGTTCAAAACCGTTGATTTTGCTACTGTTTTTGCATGTGCTGCTCACACGAAAACAATGAATTTAATGATTCTTGGGCAAGAGTTTCATGCGCTAACACTGATCGGTATTCTCCTTTTTATTGGGGCTGTAGGGAAGTCTGCTCAGTTAGGGTTACATACATGGTTACCAGACGCAATGGAAGGCCCTACTCCTGTGTCTGCTCTTATTCATGCAGCAACAATGGTAACAGCTGGGGTTTTTATGATCTCACGTTGTTCACCTCTTTTTGAATATGCTCCTAATGCTTTAATTGTTATGACATTTGTGGGGGCTATGACCACTTTTTTTGCAGCGACGACAGGTCTTGTTCAAAACGATTTAAAAAGAGTTATTGCTTATTCGACGTGTAGTCAACTAGGTTATATGATATTAGCTTGTGGAATTTCACATTATAGTGTGGGGGTTTTTCACTTAATGAATCATGCGTTTTTTAAAGCTCTTTTATTTTTAAGTGCTGGTTCTGTGATCCATGCTTTATCAGATGAGCAAGATATGAGAAAAATGGGGGGGATTATTAAATTATTACCACTAACCTATGCCATGATGTTAATTGGGTCTCTTGCACTTGTCGGGTTTCCTTTTTTAACAGGATTTTATTCAAAAGATATGATTTTAGAAGTAGCATATTCAAAGTATACGATTAGTGGTAACTTCGCTTATTGGATAGGTTCCATATGTGTTTTATTTACCTCTTATTACTCTTTTCGTGTTATTTTCTTGAGTTTTGTTAATCCTACAAATGCTTTGAAAAATTCTGTGAAAAAAACACACGAGTCTTCTTTTCTTTTATGTTTCCCATTAATTCTTCTCGCTTTTGGAAGTATTTTTGTTGGGTATCTAGCAAAAGATATGATGGTTGGGTTAGGAACCGACTTTTGGGCAAATGCATTATTTCAACATCCTCAGTATAGCTGTATTTCAGAATTTATTCCTCAATCCACTCGTGTGCTACCAATGATTTTAACTTTATCTGGAGCGGTTCTTGCCTTTTTGATAAATGGTACTGGGGTCCATTTTTTAGGCCATACTTTCTTTAAAAATTCTTTAAATAACTTCCATAAAGCTTTCGTTGTTTTTTATACTTTTTTAAATCAACGTTGGTTTTTTGATAAAGTATATCATGATTTTATCATAAAAAAAGTCTTTGATTTTGGTTATGAAACATCTTTTAAAAGTTTTGATAAAGGAATTTTAGAGATTCTTGGTCCAACTGGAATAGCAAACACATTTCTTCGTTTAATGCATCAGTCTAAAAAACTACAAAGTGGTTTTGTTTATCACTACGCTCTTTTAATGTTAATCGGACTTACTTTATTTGTTGCCGTCATTGGCCTTTGGCCAATCATTGAATTATTATTAGATCATAGAGTTTATTTTATTTTTTTTTCTAGTATAATTCTTTCCAAAATATTGGAAAATTCTTTGGTAAAAACCAACAACTCATCCCTTTGATGCTCAAAAACTAACAGAAGCGATTCAAATAGAGTGCATGCAAGCGCGTAGGAGGCTTCTATCTTATCTATTCGAATGCCCCCGCATCGATCAAAAATAAAGGCAAAAAAAATGCTGGCATAACTAAGAATTATAAAGAATGCAATAAAAATAAAGGGATTCCTTTAATATTTATTTAGAGAATCCCTTTATTTTCAATCGATTAAGTAAAACTTTTTGCAAATGCGTAGCGGCATTCGTTTAATAAGGTATGTATGCCGCTACGCATATCGATCAAGCAAAGTTTCTTGCCAGCATTTTTAATGCCTTTTTTTTTTAACGCCTTTGATGTTGGAAGCAATAGAGCATCAAAAGCATCGCTTCTCGCATGAATATTCCGTCCTCTCCATAAAATGAATGAGTGAAGAAAAGAAACAGAGGAACCAATTTATGACGATTCTGACTTTATATTGTCTAACAGCCATGTCAAATTCATCCCTGCCCAACGCCCAACTCCTAAATCTCTCCGACCTCTCCGGGATGATTCCGAAAGAGTCTTTGTCTGGAAGGAGAGATTTACAAATGACAAATTTTTTGATCATATACCTGATACCCATGAGCAAAGAAAAACGTGGAAAGCTCTGGAGCTTCGACTATTTAGCTTGACTCTGAAATTACAAAACGAAATAATATGAAGTATCTACTACTCTTTGTCATCTTTTTTCCTCTTTTAGCAGCATTTTTTTTAGCTTTTTTTCCCGAACATAAAAAAGAGCACCAAAAATGGATCAAAAATTTTGCTTTTCAATCTTCTCTTCTTAACTTTTTAGCTTCTCTTTTCCTATGGATTCAATTTGATTCTTCCACTCCTAAGTTTCAATACGGTTGTTTTGTCGATTGGCTATCAAGTGTTTCAGCTCAAGGCGAACCCGTGTATGGGAGTTCTTTAACTCTTGGGGTTGACGGAATTTCCTTATTTTTTATCATTTTAACTACTTTTTTAACACCTGTTTGTCTTTTTACTGGGTGGTCTTCAATTCAAAATTACGTCAAAGAATATTGCATTGCTTTCTTAGTTTTAGAAACATTGATGATTGCGGTTTTTTGTACGCTGGATTTATTACTTTTTTACGTTTTTTTTGAAAGTGTTCTTATTCCTATGTTTATAATTATTGGGGTTTGGGGTTCACGTGAAAGAAAAATTCGTGCAGCTTATCAATTTTTTCTTTATACTTTATTTGGGTCTGTTTTAATGTTATTGGCTATTTTACTTATATTTTTTCAAACAGGAACCACAGATCTGCAAATTTTATTGAGTACAGAATTTAGCGAAAAAAGACAGTTCCTTCTTTTTTTAGCTTTTTTTGCTTCTTTTGCTGTTAAAGTTCCAATGGTCCCAGTGCATATATGGTTACCAGAAGCTCATGTGGAGGCGCCTACAGCTGGGTCGGTAATATTAGCAGGAATTTTATTAAAACTTGGAACCTATGGGCTTTTAAGGTTTTCAATTCCAATGTTTCCAGAAGCGTCTCTTTATTTCGCTCCTCTTATTTATTCGATGTCTCTTATAGCTATTGTCTACACTTCTTTAACAACACTTAGACAAATTGATTTAAAAAAAATTATTGCTTATTCATCTGTTGCACATATGAATTTTGTAACGATTGGTCTTTTTAGTTTAAACGCCCAAGGAATAGAAGGAAGTCTTCTTTTAATGTTAAGTCATGGATTAGTGTCACCTGCGCTTTTCTTATGCGTTGGCGTTTTATATGATAGGCATAAAACAAGAATATTAAAGTATTACGGAGGTTGCGTTCATACAATGCCTGTATTCTCTGCCATTTTTTTATTTTTTACAATGGCCAATATTAGTTTACCAGGAACAAGTAGCTTTGTAGGTGAGTTTTTAATACTTGTTGGGGTTTTTCAAAACAACCCTTTTGTTGCTATTATTGCAGCCACCGGAATGGTTTTAGGGGCGGCTTATGCTTTATGGCTTTATAATCGTGTTGTTTTTGGTCATTTTAAAGCCCCTTATATTTCTTACTATAGCGATCTTAATCGTCGAGAGTTTTGGATGTTTGTACCTTTTATCCTTGGGGTCACTTGGATGGGAATTGCGCCTAATGTGTTCTTAGATCCAATGCATTGCTCAGTGGCTAATTTAATTGGATAATATCGGAGACTACACACAAGTTAAACAGCAGCGATAGCGTGAGTTACCATGCTCCAAGCGACGCGCAGGCCTGAGAAAACATCGATGCGCATAGCGGCATTCTTTCTAATATAATGCCGCTACGCGCTTGCAGGAAGGAAAAGCAAAAAAAATGCTGGCAAAAAGAAAAGCAGAAAGCGCGAAGCGCTTTATCGATGAAGAAAAGCATTAAATTAATTTTGATATTAATGCAAGAAAAATAAAGGGATTCTGTTAATCTTTTGGTATGAATCCCTTCATTTTTCATCGATGCCCATAGCGGCATTCCGTTAATATAATCTTTATACGAATGCCGCTATGGGCCTGCTTTTCTTCTTGCAATTAATTTTGAAAATGCTTTTCTTCTTTTTGCATTCAGTTTTATATTAATGCTTTTCTTCATCAATTAAAAAGAAAGGAATTCAATAAAAATTAATTGAATTCCTTTCTTTTTATTGCATGCTTCTCTCTTTTTTGTTTGAAAAGCTCTCAAGCTTTTGTGGTCCTTCAAGCCTCTCCTTCGTCGATAGGGCTTGTAGAATAAAAAAAATTATAATGTCGAATTATATTCGACGATTGAGTTGACAATCTTGACTCGTTTTCTGAGTTTAATGACGGTTTCCCGTCAAATGTCACGTTCAAGGAGTATTTTACCAATTTTAAAACAATTTCAAACAAAAACAAATAAATAAGAAGTTTGCTGTTTTTACTCTCAATCAAATTTTTAAAGAAATTTATATTAAGTGAGGATCAAAAAGAATTCTTTATTGTTGCAATCGGTACCCAAGTATTTACCAAACAAAGACAAATTCATTAGATTTTATAATTATGAGAGGGACGGAAAGAAGTAGTTAAAGACTTTGTCCAAAGAGTAATATTCAAGTTTCTTTTTTTGTTTTTTCGATTTTTAGATTACAACTCACCCTAAGGTAATGTCCCACTTCGCACAAAGATGGTTATTTTCAACGAATCATAAAGATATCGGAACTCTTTATCTAATTTTTGGGGCTTTTTCTGGTGTTCTTGGGACATGTTTTTCAGTATTAATTCGTATGGAATTAGCTCATCCAGGAAATCAAATTTTAAACGGAAATCACCAGCTTTATAATGTTATTATAACAGCACATGCATTTCTTATGATTTTTTTTATGGTAATGCCTGCATTAATTGGTGGTTTTGGCAATTGGTTTGTTCCAATTATGATCGGTGCTCCAGATATGGCATTTCCAAGATTAAATAATATTAGTTTTTGGTTGTTACCTCCTTCATTATTGCTTTTATTAAGTTCAGCTTTAGTGGAAGTAGGGGCTGGGACAGGTTGGACAGTATATCCTCCTTTATCTAGTATTTCAAGTCACTCAGGTGGTTCTGTAGATTTAGCTATTTTTAGCTTACATTTATCAGGAGCAAGCAGTATATTAGGAGCTATTAATTTCATTACCACTATTTTCAATATGCGTGGTCCTGGTATGACAATGCATAGATTGCCTTTATTTGTGTGGTCTGTATTAATTACTGCTTTTTTATTATTACTTTCACTCCCAGTTTTTGCCGGTTGACCTTTAATTGTGCTGGCTTTAAATTCGGCTATATGCTGGAACAACTTAACAAATTAAGTCTATCAGCAGGAAACCTTTCAAATTCTTTTTTGTTTGGGATCCTCAGAGACTATACGCCGAAAGTTCTTCTATGCTCAAAAAATGTTTCTATGTGTTCTGGTTGGTGAGGGTTTAGCTGGCTTAGGCTTAATAAAAGAAGATGGTTCCATTTTTCTCCCGAATGATCTAGGATTCTCATCAGACTGATCTACCCACCCTTCTATTCAAATTGGCCAAAAGCTGAAGTGAAAAGCACTTTCTTTTCATCCTGGTATTAAGCGATGAAGAGCAATCAAATTCAAGCATGTGCGTAGCGGCATTCCTTATAATAGGATATGAATGAACACAGTAAAAAAACGGAGTTTACCCGGGGCCATTTACAGCATTTTTATTTGAAGAACTAAGAGATAGTCCCATCTTTTGGTGCGAACCAAAGTGTATTCACCTATAGAAACGCTCACTCAATGAGATCCATTAAGGCTTAATGATTTCTCGGCTAGCAACAAAAAAAATGCTAAAAGAGAATGGACCGTGTCTGTAGAGTGAATCAAGGTATAGGCAATTACTATGCTATTAACAGATCGAAATTTTAATACTACTTTTTTTGATCCAGCAGGGGGAGGTGACCCGATTTTGTATCAACATTTATTTTGGTTTTTTGGTTTTTCTAACTTACAAGCTTAATAAAACAATTTGTTTTAATTTTGTTTGTAATAAACAAGGATGGCCGCTTTTTAAGGTAACTTAAATTGAGATTACAGCACTATATGCTGGAACGGTAATAAAAAAGAATACTCGAAAAATAAGCGTTTTAATAACCCTTTTCAGTGACAATTTCTTTCCAAATTTAAGTAAATTTACTTAAATTTATTACCCAATCAGCAGGAAACTTATGAAATTAATTGTCTATTTTAAACACAACAACAAATTAATTTTATGATTAAAAAAGGATCCTCAGAGACTACACGTGCTGATTGCTTAACAAATTATCATTTTCCTTTTACAGTAAATACAAAATTATCTAAAAAAAAATTAGATGTGATTTCTCACCCAGGAAGTGAAAATCCAATTGATTTTTCTTATTGGTTGGCTGGCTTAATTGATGGTGATGGGTACTTAGGGGTTTCTAAAAAAAATTATGTTTGTTGTGAAATAACCGTAGGTGAGAAAGAATTAAATTTACTTCACTTAGTAAAAAAAAACCTTGGTGGTTCCATAACAAAACGTACAAATGTGAAAGCATCTCGTTGGCGTTTGCATAATAAAAAAAGTATGGAAATTCTTATAAATCATATCAATGGGAAATTACTTTTACCTTCAAAAAAACTACAGCTAGAACTAGTTTGCAAAGCATTAAATTTAAAAGCACAAACCAATAATAACTTTGTTAAACAAAATTATTGGTTAACTGGGTTTTATGAAGCTGAGGGGTATTTTAATGTAAATACTAGTACTTTCCAATGTAACATTACATTAAGTCAAAAAACTCCTGAATTATTAGAAAAAATAAAACAGGAACTTGGTGGACGCGTTTATTATGATATTTCCTGGAAAGGATATTTGTATAGCGCTAGTTGTCACAAAAGTTTATTAAATTGGTTTAAGTTTTTTGATGAATTTCCATTAAAATCATGGAAAAACATTCAATTAGTTCGATTTAAAAGGATCGTTCTTTTCAAACAACGAAAATACCATTTAAGTAACAATCCAGTTTTTAAAGAAAAATTTTTAAAATTAATTAATGTATTTACAAAAGAATAAAAATAAATTTATTAAGCAATAAGATATAGTCCACCAACTATTTTATTTAAAATATAAATTATCGCATCCAGAAGTTTATATTTTAATTTTACCTGGTTTCGGAATTATAAGTCATGTTGTTAGTACTTTTTCAAAAAAACCTATTTTTGGTTATCTTGGAATGGTTTATGCTATGTTAAGTATTGGAATTCTTGGGTTTATCGTTTGGGCACACCACATGTATGTTGTAGGTCTCGATATAGATACAAGAGCATATTTTACAGCGGCCACAATGATTATTGCTGTTCCAACCGGAATTAAGATTTTTAGCTGGATCGCTACCATGTGGGGAGGAAGTATTGAATTTAAAACTCCAATGCTTTTTGCAGTGGGTTTCTTATTCTTATTCACTGTAGGAGGTGTCACTGGTGTTGTATTATCAAACTCGGGATTAGATATTGCTTTACATGATACATATTACGTCGTGGCTCATTTTCATTACGTATTATCGATGGGGGCTGTATTTGCAATGTTTGCAGGATTTTATTACTGGATTGGAAAAATGACAGGACTTCAATATCCTGAAACATTAGGCCAAATTCATTTTTGGTTAATCTTTACAGGAGTAAATATTACTTTTTTCCCAATGCATTTCTTAGGAATTTCAGGAATGCCTCGTCGTATTCCAGATTATCCAGATGCTTTTGCAGGGTGGAACGCTGTTTGTAGTTATGGATCATATCTTTCAATTGTTGGGGCTTTATTCTTTTTTTATGTTGTTTATTCAACATTAACAAGTAATGAACGTTGTCCAAGAAATCCATGGGAAACTACTCCAGGAGTATCACCAACTTTAGAATGGTTAACACCATCTCCACCAGCTTTTCATACTTTTGAAGAAATTCCTACAATCTCAATTCCAAAAAAATAAATCTTTCGCTGATCAGTTCTATAGCTAGACTAAATAACAGAAACCGACCCTTTTTTCCATGAAATCTAACAGGGGCTACGATTCGATTTTAAAAGAATAAATGTTTTAATGCCTGAGGAATTCGATCCGTTTGGACTGGAGGTTCACTAGAGACCCGGAGAAATATGCGATTATTATTCGATAAACCCATCGAAACGAGTATAAGTGAAAATCTTGTGGCCTAAACGATGTCTAGATGCTTGAGTATCATACCATGAGTTTCACGCAATACAATGACTCCAAGATGATAAGCACTTGCAGGAAGAAGAAAAGGAAAAAAAATGAAGAAGAAAAACAGAAAGCGCGAAGCGCTTTATCGATGAAGAAAAGCATTACATTAATTTTGATATTAATGCAAGAAAAATAAAGGAATTCTATTAATCTTTTTGTATGAACCCCTTCATTTTTCATCGATGCCCATAGCGGCATTCCGTTAATATAATCTTTATACGAATGCTGCTATGGGCCTGCGTTTCTTCTTGCATTCAATTCAATTCATTTTTATATTAATGCTTTTCTTCTTCTTGCATTTATCTCAAAATGAATGCAATAAAAATAAAGAGACTCCATTAATCTTTAATTTAGAAAATCCCTTTTTTTTATTGCATCACTTAAACCTACGACTCTTAATACCACAAAAAAATTAAATAAAAGACCACAATCTCCATCCTGCACGCTAATATAAAATAAAAAAAAGCTAATGCTTGAATTTCGCCCTCCAATTTGATGACAGACATTAAGCGCTTGGCGCTTAATTGATGCGCGTGGGGCATTCCTCTTTTTTATATCATATGCCCCTCACGCGCTTGCATTAGTTCCTTTTTTTTAAATCCTAATAAAAACCCCTACATTGGATCCAATTTTTTCTGGAACAAATTAAAATAGTATTAATATAAAAATCTATAGTATTAATATAAAAATCTATTGAAGTAATCAAATAAAAAAGAATACGCATTTAGTCTTGTTAAAGTAACTTAAGATAGTCAAATTAATAAAAATTAATGATTTAGTCTGCAAGAAAAAGCTCAATAATTCAAAATCCAAATTTGATTGCACGCTAGTATATAAGTTATTTAACAAAAAATTGTTTGGCCAAAGGCATGCCCGTAGCGGCATACGATGATATTAACGGAATGCCGCTACGGGCATCGATTAAGCGCTTCGCGCTTCTTTTTTGCATTAAAAACTCGCTTGGTGAAATTGGTAAACACGACAGACTTAAAATCTGTTCCTAATAGGTTATCGGTTCAAGTCCGATAGCGAGTACATCACAAAAAAGGAAAATGCCATCAAAAAAGACATTAAAACGAAAGGCAAGAAAAATAAAGGGAAACCAAAAATTAACAGAATCCCTTTATTTTTCTTGCCTTTCGTTTTAATCGATGCGCGTAGCGGCATACATATCCTATGAAAATAATGCCGCTCCTATCCTATGAAAATAATGCCGCTACGTGCTTGCATCCATTCCGAACCGAATGCTTTTTTTGTAAGATTAAGCGCGAAGCGCTTAATGCATTTTTAGCTCAGTCGGATAGAGCAACAGCCTTCTAAGCTGAAGGTCACAGGTTCGAATCCTGTAAAATGCAACAAAAAATTTTGGTGATCGCTGCGCCTTTCGACCGTTACGCTGTCGATATGAATTTGTCTGGAAGGAGGGCGTCTCCTCCTGGAAACAAACGACTTAAACGACTTGTCTTGAAGAAACCGAGGGTAGTATCATTTTGTTAATAATTAAGGAGAATAGTTGCAACGGTAGAACAATGGTTTCCAAAACCAGAGGTTAAGGGTTCGAATCCCTTTTCTCCTGAAACTGTTGCCTGCACGTAGTGGTCGACCAATCATTTGGATTATTACTTGTATTAACATTCATATACTACCCGAAAGGCCCTCCGGATGAGTTTATAAAAATAATAAAGTCTAAAAAGTTGTTTAAACTACTCAAGGAAATGCTCACTGGTGCTTTTTTCTTTTTTGGAGAAATGGCTGAGTGGCCTAAGGCACTGGTTTGCTAAATCAGCATACATTTTAAATGTATCATGGGTTCGAATCCCTTTTTCTCCGTAAGAATTTTGGTTAAGCTTTAGACCGATCGATCATTCCGCGAAAAGCAATGTTTGCGCGTAGCGGCAAGCCGCTACGCGCAGGCATAAAAAGATGGTATTATAATATTTAAAGAAATACCGCTACGCGCTTGCAAGAAGAAGAAAAGCATTGATATCAAAATGAATGGAATGCAAGAAGAAGAAAAGCATCCATAATAAAATAAATTGAATGCAAGAAGAACGGGATTCAATTAATTTTTATGTTAAAGAATCCCTTTCTTCTTGCATTCATTACATTATGACAGCATTTTTGTTGCTTTTCTTCTTCTTCGATTAAATAAGGTATTCTATAAAGATTAACAGAATACCTTTATTTTTATTGCATGCGCTTTATTCGATTCGCTTCTCTTAGTTTTTGAACATCAAAAGCAATAGGTACTTTTTTCTATAAACATTAAAGAAGGTCACGCAGGAATAAAAAATGCTGTAAAGAAGCTTCGCTTGATCGATATGCCAGCATTTTTTTTGCAAGAAGTGCACTTCACGCCCGTAGCGGCATTCTTTTGATCTTTATTTATATGAATGCCGCTATAGGCATGCCTGAAAGGCTAAAAGCCTTTCAGCGATTAAAAAGAAAGGGATTCTTTCTATCAACCCTTTTTTTTTAATCGATGCACGTAGGAAGCATTGGACTAGATGAGATGTATGCCTCGTATGTGCTTGTATGCGCATTTTAATACTTGAAAATCAAAATAATAAAATAATATTGAGTGGCGGATATAACTTAGTTGGTCAAAGTGTCAGACTGTGACTCTGAAAACACGGGTTCAAATCCCGTTATTCGCCTTGTCCCTTTCGTCTAGTGGTAAGGACATTGCTTTTTCAAGGCAATAACACGGGTTCAACCCCCGTAAGGGATAAATATCATTACTTTTTTTTTTAACTCGATCAAATAAATGTGGGGATGTAGTTCAGTTGGTAGAACGTATGTTTTGCAAGCATAAAGTCATCGGTTCGAATCCGTTCATCTCCAAGCCTATGTAGCTTAGTTGGTAGAGCACTCCCTTGGTAAGGGAAAGGTCTCTGGTTCAAGTCCAGTCATGGGCACTATCACTTGAGTCCAAACGTCATGCTCCTATCTCGATTGAGAGGAAGAGCAGTTTGCGGGTATGGATTAAAGGTAAATTATCTGCCTTCCACGCAGAAGATATGGGTTCGATTCCCGTTATCCGCTTTTAAATAAATACCTACTTAACGCACATATCGATCAGGCAAATCTTTCTCCGGAGGAGGCAAGCGCGTAGCGGCATACATATGAATACAAGATTAAAGGCATGCCCATAGATTCGTATAAATAAAGATTCACAAAATGCCGCTATGGGCATCGATTAAGTAAAACTTCTTGCAAATGCGTAGCGGCATATCTTATTAAAAGAATGCCGCTACGGATATCGATGAAATGCATTGCACTTATTGCTTTTGAAAAGCCAAGACAAACAAAAAACCTCTTCTGAGGGCCTTTCAAACAAAGGGCTTCTTCAGGTGGACTTATTTCTTTGAAGAGGATCGAAAAAATAAATGCGCTAGACCTGCTAGTCTTCTTAGAGATAAAAACGAATAAAGCTTGGCGGGATAGTTTAGTTGGTCAGAACAGTGGGATCATAATCCACTTGTCGGGGGTTCAAATCCCTCTTCCGTCATACGCCCGAACGTAGTCCTCGGAGACTATCTAGTCATCCATTTGAGGCTGAGTTAGGAAAGCATTTATTAATAAATAGAAAAACACCATGGATTTAGCAAAATATCTTGCAGTTTCAATGATTTTATTTTTATTAGGCGTTTGGGGTATTTTTTTAAATAGAAAAAATATCATTATTATGTTAATGTCTGTTGAGTTAATGTTATTAGCTGTTAATATGAATTTTTTAGTTTTTTCAGTATATTTAGATGATATTGTAGGGCAATTATTATCTTTACTTATATTAACTGTTGCTGCAGCAGAATCAGCCATAGGCCTTGCATTATTAGTTGTATATTATCGTGTGCGTGGAACTATTGCTGTGGAGTTTATAAGCTTGCTAAAGGGTTAATTTCTTTTTTTTTTTTTAGGAATTCTCATTTTATCTGCATCTCTTCATTGGTATACCCCAGATGAGAGAATCTATTTTCTAGATGATTAAACACTAGAATTAGATTTCAATATATGTTGTTTTAACGTTAAAACCATAAACTTTTTGGAGTTTGTGTTCTAATCTTTTCTTTTTATTAGCAGTCCTTTTCATTTTGCCGCGTAGCGAAATATGAGTTGACTAAAAATTGTCGTTTGACCTAGAAATGCTCTCGGAAATTTCTATGAAATGTCTATAAAAGGCCGTTCACATCAGATCTCATAAAATGCCTACATGGAATCAACTTTTAAATCCTGATAATTCAAGAAAAAAAAAAAAGAAAATTAATAAAACTCCAGCTTTAAAAAAATGTCCTCAAAAAAAGGGGGTTTGTATAAGAGTTTATACGACAAAACCAAAAAAACCAAATTCTGCTTTTCGCAAAGTAGCTAAAATAAGGCTCACAAACAAAAGTGAAGTCATTGCCTATATTCCAGGGGAAGGTCATAATTTGCAAGAACATTCTGTTGTTATGATTAGAGGAGGAAGAGTCAAAGATCTTCCAGGAGTAAAATATCATATTATTAGAGGGGTTTTAGATTTGCAGGGTCTTGCGTCTAGAAGACAAGGGAGGTCTAAATATGGGGCTAGACATCCAGAAAAAGAAAAATAAGAATGAAAAAAGTTCATTTTCATTTCAAAAACTTGGAGGCTCCCGAAGACCAGAAAGATCGTCACGAGAGCATAGTGTTCGTAGCTTAATGGATAGAGCACCAGACTACGGATCTGGGGGTTGAGAGTTCAAGTCTTTCCGAACACAAATACACTCTCACTTAGTATGAGTATAGCTGTTTTTTCTCTTTTTTATGTGATCTTACGAGTTTAAAAAAAAGATAAAACAGAGACAAAAAAAAGCAAAAAAAATGCTGGCAAGAAGCTTTGCTTGGTCGATTAAAAATAAAGGGATTCGCTAAATAAAAAGAAATTGAATGCAAGAAGAAGAAAAGCAATTAATTTTGAAAATGCGTTTCGTTTTCTTGCCAGCATTTTTTTTGAATCCCTTTATTTTTTTTACATTCATTAATTAAAAAATAAGTATGCAAATGCGTAGTGGCATATATATATTATTAAAAGAATGCCGCTACGCATCTCGAAGAAGTGCTTTGCACTTCTTGCCAGCATTTTTTATCGATGAAAAAAAAGTAAAGAGAAACAACAAATTAACAGAATCCCTTTCTTTTTATTGCATCGCTTCTCAAAGAGAAAAAGAATGAATGAAATAAATACCGCCCTACGGAAGCCAATTAAAGCTTACAAGAATTCCAGAGACTAAAACAACCCATGCTAAAGACATCGGAAGAAAGATTTTCCAACCAAGTCGCATTAATTGGTCATATCTGTATCTTGGAAAAGCTGCGCGAACCCAAACAAAAAGAAATAAGAAACAAACGGTTTTCAATCCGAACCAAAATAATCCAGGAACCCACTCAAAAAAGACTAACGAAATAGGAGAAAGCCAACCTCCAAGGAAAAAAATGACACATAATGTGCTCATAACAATCATATTTGCATATTCTCCTAAAAAGAAAAGAGCAAAACCCATAGATGAATATTCCACGTTAAATCCTGCGACTAATTCAGCTTCTGCTTCTGGTAAATCAAAAGGAGCTCGATTTGTTTCAGCTAAACAAGAGATAAAGAATAAAATTAAAATTGGAAATAAAGGAAGACAAAACCATACTTTTTGTTGAGCCATTACAACATCAGTCAAATTTAAAGACCCCACACATATTAAAACTGTAATTAGAATAAGGCCAATTGATACTTCGTACGAAACCATTTGTGCCGCCGAACGAAGTGAGCCTAAAAACGCATATTTTGAATTACTAGACCAACCGGCTGTAATAATCCCATACACGCCTAAAGAAGAAATAGCGAAGAGGTATAAAATCCCAACATTTAAATCTGCGACAACTAAACCTTCACCAAAGGGAATAACAGCCCATGAAACTTGACTTAATAAAAAAGTTAATACAGGGGCAAATAAAAAGATCACTAAATTTGCATGACTGGGCAAAACCGGTTCTTTGACAAGAAGTTTTAATCCGTCAGCAATAGGTTGAAAAAAACCAAAAAGCCCAACAACGTTAGGTCCTTTTCGTCGTTGCATAGCTGCCATAATTTTTCGCTCGGCTAAAGTTAAAAAAGCGACTCCTAAAAGAAGAGGAATTGTTATTGATAAAATAGTGATTAAAAGAATGAAAATGGAAAAAACCATGGGAAATTTTTTAAAAGTAAAAACATGTCCTTGATGTTTCAAACGATTGAGCTGCGATGCTTCTAAGCGATTCGCGCATCTAAGGCAATACGCGCTTAATCGAGTAGCGGCATGCAAGCACTTAGGAGGCAAGAAAAAGCATTCACATAAAAATGAATGCAATGCATGCCCATAGCGGCATTCGTATAAATAAAGATCAAAAGAATGCCGCTATGGGCGTCGATGAAAAATGAAAGGATTCATAACAAATGAACAGAATCTCTTCATTTTTCTTGCCTTTCTTTTTTTACTGCCTTTTTTTTTTGTAGCATTCTTTATCGCATGACAAAGCAAGAAAGAATGCTACTTGAGCGTTGACTCACAAAAAACAGTCGTCTAGATTAATTAATAGTTTCATTTTCTTCAGTCAAAATCGACTGCATAGCTTAATGGATCCCTACGACTACTTCTCCCCGGCCGACGATTTTGACGTCAAAACTCTATGTGTGGCTTAAAAACATAAAGCAATTGCTGTTTTATGAGCTAGTAAAAAAAGAGGCGATGGATAAACAAAAAAAAACACAATAAAAGTTGTTACAAAAGCTAAAATAAAACTGTTTTGAAAACTTAGGCGGAACGGAAAACAATGGTAATCTAAAAACGGGCTTTCAAAATACATAATTTTAATAAGTCTAATATAATAAAAACAGCTAATGACACTTGTCAGAACCCCAACACAAGCTAAGACATTTAACGACGAACTTAGTGCAGCAAAAAAAAGATAAAATTTACTACAAAATCCCGCTAATGGTGGAATTCCTGCCATAGAAAACAATAGAATGGTTAAACTTAAAGCTAAGATCGGGTTTGTCATAGCTAACATACTAAATTGATTGATAGATTCAATAAACGATGTTCGAAAATTTACTGAATCTTTTAAAGATAAAGCAATGGAGAATAGTCCTGTTGTCATTAACATATAAACAATCATATAAATTAATAATGCTTGCACTCCTTCAATACTTCCACAACAAAAGCCAATTAACATAAAACCAATATGACTTATTGAACTATATGCTAATAATCTTTTAAGTTTGAATTGAGACATAGCAGCAATAGATCCTAACATCATCGACCCTAAACTAGAAAGCATCAAAATAGTTCCCCATTCGTAAAAAAAAAGACAAAACCCAAAAAAACGAAGAAAAACACCTATGATCGCAATTTTAGGAACAATAGCAAAAAAAGCAGTAATAGATGTAGGAGATCCCTCATAAACATCTGGAGCCCACATATGGAAAGGAACCGCTGTAATTTTAAACAAGAAACCAACGCCAATAAAAACCATCCCTAAATTCATCGAAAAGGGTAATGCTTCACTCATTGTTATTTTAGCTAAATCTTCAAAATTTGTAATTCCAGTGAAACCATAAATCAAAGAAAAACCAAATAACAAAATTCCTGAAGAAAAAGCTCCAAGCAAAAAATACTTTAACCCTGCTTCAGTGGAAAATTCAGAATGACGTTTTGATGCAGCCAAGACATAAAAACATAAGCTTTGGAATTCAATTGCCAAATAGAACGGTAATAAATCATATGACGAAACTAAAATCATCATACTAGAAACTGAAAACAAGATTAAAATTATTGTTTCAAAAGAGTATGTGGCACTAATACGTAAAAAATTTAATGAGATAAGAAGTGCCCCGAACGAGCTCCCAATTATTAAACTTTTTAAAAAAAAAGTTAAATGATCTAAAATACAGGCGTTAAAAAAAAAACTACATGAAATAATCGGATTATTCCAAAGAAGTAAGCCTGTGAAAAAAAGACTGCTTAAACTAAGCAAACTCAGAAGAGATAACACGTTTTTTCTTTCCGATTGAAGACCGTAAAGAAGAAGAATAATTGTAGCGGTTAACAAAAAAAGTTCGGGAATTATTAGAATAAAATCGATCATATTTTTGTTTCTTTATTTTATGTGTTTGAAATAGTCAACAATTCTTCTCTAGTCCCTCCGAAGAAGCCTCTCCGGAAAATCAGGAAAAGCTAAGACAGCTAAGGCTCCTTCGGGGCGGAGAGAGTTGTCGGAGAGGAAAGCAATCCGAGTTGAAACTACATTTTAATTTTTTCGGAAGGACTAGCGCAGCGGTTGGATAACATAATGGCAATGTGCTGGATTGCAAATCCGAAAATGATGGTTCGAATCCGTCTCTAACCTTGGTTTTTGCCCGAGACAAAAAAAGATTAACAATAAGATTAACAATTAAATAAAAATGAAACATGACTTTCAAAATGATTTGAAAAAAATGGGCTGTAGCCTTGAAAACATCAACGCAATGGCTAAGAAAATTTCTGCTGGAGAATTATCTGCTTTATTAGAAGAAAAAATTTCAGAAACACATTCCATTTTTTCTTATGAAGAAGTGGGAAAAGTGCTTTCAATTGGAGATGGTATTGCTCGCGTTTACGGTTTAAATCGAATTCAAGCTGGTGAAATGGTCGAATTTGAAAGTGGGGTTAAAGGAATGGCACTCAATCTAGAAAATGACAATGTTGGAGTTGTTGTTTTTGGGAATGACAGTAGCATCAACGAAGGGGATGTGGTTAAAAGAACAAAAACTATTGTGGATGTTCCAGTTGGTAAAGGAACTTTAGGTCGTGTTATGGACGCTTTAGGAAATCCAATTGACGGAAAAGGTCCTTTATCAGACGTTACTCGACGAAGAGTCGAAGTAAAAGCTCCAGGAATTATTTCAAGAAAATCTGTTCATGAACCAATGCAAACTGGAATTAAAGCCGTTGATAGTCTTGTTCCAATTGGACGAGGCCAACGAGAATTAATTATTGGTGATCGTCAGACCGGAAAAACATCTATAGCAATTGATACCATTCTTAATCAAAAATTTGTTAACCAGTCGACAACCGACGAATCAAAAAAACTTTATTGTGTTTATGTTGCAATCGGACAAAAACGTTCAACAGTAGCCCAATTAGTGAAAACTCTTAGTGAAGCTGGGGCTTTAGAATATTCAATTATTGTTGCTGCTACAGCTTCTGATCCTGCTCCTCTCCAGTTTTTAGCACCTTATAGCGGTTGTGCTATGGGCGAATATTTCCGTGATAACGGAATGCATGCTTTAATTATTTATGACGATTTAAGCAAACAATCTGTAGCTTATCGTCAAATGTCACTTTTACTTAGACGCCCACCAGGACGCGAAGCTTTCCCAGGAGACGTCTTTTATTTACATTCACGTCTTTTAGAACGAGCATCTAAAATGAGTGACGCTTGTGGGGCTGGTTCTTTAACTGCTCTTCCTGTCATTGAAACCCAAGCAGGAGATGTTTCTGCTTATATCCCAACAAATGTCATTTCAATTACTGATGGTCAAATTTTCCTAGAAACTGAACTTTTTCATAAAGGAATTCGTCCAGCAATTAATGTAGGACTTTCTGTAAGTCGTGTTGGATCAGCCGCGCAATTAAAAGCTATGAAACAAGTTGCAGGGACAATGAAATTGGAATTAGCTCAATATCGCGAAGTTGCAGCATTTGCTCAATTTGGGTCAGATTTAGATGCATCAACTCAATACTTATTAAATCGTGGCGCGCGTTTAACAGAAGTCTTAAAGCAAGGATTATTCCAACCAATGCCAATTGAAAAACAAATCGTAATCTTATATGCTGCTACAAAAGGTTATTTAGATGCATTAAAAATAAGTGACATTGCTGGCTTTCAATCTTCTTTATTAAAAAATATTGATCCTTCAATATTACAAACAATCCGCGATGAAAAACAAATTTCAGCTGCAACCGAAACTAAATTAAAAGATTTCTTTAACAAAAAATAAAAAAGCAACACCCGAAAGAGGGACGATCTTTATTGCTCATTCAGGGTTTCCATAAAAAAAAAGTCAAAATGCAATAAAAATAAAGGCAAGAAAAAGAAAAGCAAGAAAAAGAAAGGGATTCCAAAAATTAACAGAATCCCTTTATCTCGAAGCCCGTAGCGCTTTTATATAGAAGATTTATGCCGCTACGCGCATGTATTCCTTTTATTTTTAGATAGAATACCTTTCTTTTTATTGCAAGAAAAATGAAGAGATTTTGTTCATTTTTTGTTATGAATCCTTTCATTTTTCATAGATGCCCATAGCGGCATTCTTTGGATCTTTATTTCTACGAATGCCGCTATGGGCATGCATTCCGTAAATTTTTATGGATCTCTTTATTTTTAGTTGATGCGCGTAGCGGCCTATAATCTTAATATGCCGCTGCGCGCATCCAAGATCGCTACGCATCTCATTGAGAGCTCACAAATAAAAAATGGCAAAATCCTAAGTAATGGTTTATTACCCTCAATCAAAAATCAAACTGTTACGCGTTATTACGCGAGGTAACAAATAAAGTAAAAAAAAACCACTCTAAAACCCTCCTTTTTAAGTTGAGATTTTCATCCTTATCCAGAGAGACAAGCCCATCCGCTTCAAAAAAGCCTTGTCTATTCTTAGCTTTTCCTAATTTTACTCATGGAGACGTCGAATTTAGTTAAACTCGACTCAACCTTTGTCCGAATAAGCTTTGCCACCCCGAAGGAACTTTTGTCTGTCTTGGCTTTTCCAAATGTACCTCTTACGGAGATAATTTATTTTTCAATTCAACACAACATCACATGTTCACTGAATATTTAGCAATTTTTATTTATTTTTTATTTAGTTTTGCGCTAGCTCTTATTTTAATCTCCCTTTCGTTTGTTTTTGCACCACAAAAACCAGATTCAGAAAAAATTTCTGCTTATGAATGCGGGTTTGACCCTTTTGAAGACGCACGAGGACGTTTCGATATCCGTTTTTACTTAGTTTCTATTTTATTTATCATTTTTGATTTAGAAGTCACTTTTTTATTTCCTTGGGCTGTCGCTCTTAATCAAATTGGCTTTTTTGGTTTTTGGAGTATGATGGTTTTTTTAGGGGTATTAACTGTTGGCTTTATATACGAATGGAAAAAAGGAGCTCTTGAATGGGAATAAATTCTTCAGTCTACATTATGGATGATAGTAGCCTTAGTGCACTGTGGAGATCTTGACTAGAAAAGTGACCCAATATTGATTGAGAGGGAAATTAGCTCAGTTGGAAGAGCACCTCGTTTACACCGAGACTGTCAGCGGTTCGAGCCCGTTATTTCCCATTGCGCATCAATTTCTGAGGAAATAGCTTAGTTGGTTAGAGTATTGGCCTGTCACGCCAAAGGTCGCGGGTTCAAATCCCGTTTTTCTCGCACACTAAGAGAGAACAAGAAAGATATGCTGGTCAATATGGCCCAACGAATATCAAATAAAATAAAAGAAAATGTTTAACTTGTCATCAGCTTTTGAAAAACATTATAAACAAATTCTTTGTGAAGATTTGTTATTAAAATTAAATTTGCCCAATATTAATCAAATGCCTAAGATTACTCAAACAATTTTAAGCACCACATCTGAACGAGTAGCTACGAATCAAGCTTTTATCGTTCACACCGTATCAGGGCTTGAACTTATTTCGGGTCAAAAATTATTGATAACAAAAGCTAAAAAGTCTATCTCTACATTTAAACTCCGTGAAAAACAGATTATAGGGGCTAAAGTTAATTTACGTCAACATTTAATGTACCATTTTTTAGAAAAAACGTTTTTCATAGTTTTGCCACGGTGTCGTTCTTTATGTACAAAAGAAATGCCCTCAAGATCTACCAAATCAGAAAATTTGTTAGCTAACTATAATTTTGGTTTTGACGAAGAATTTATTTTATACCCAGAATTAGAAAGTCATTATGAGTTTTTTGAATATTTAAAAGGCTGTAATATTAATATAAGTATAGGCCCAAAATCTACACTTATTTCCGTCAAAAAATTATTGTTAACTGGTTTTTATATTATTCTTTAAAATCAAAACTAGCTAGCATAATGACAATGGGATAAATGATTCGGCTATCTTTCTGGCATTACGGAGCCTTTTTCTAGGAGAAGCTAATCGAGGCATGTGAACATACCAAATAAGAACAAATATTATTGAGTATTTGCGGGTATGATGAAACTGGTAGACATGTCAGGTTTAGGTTCTGATGAAATTTTCGTGGGGGTTCAAGTCCCTCTACCCGCAACTCACAAAGATCACAGATCTTAGGCATCGGCATAGGCATGATTATGGTACCAAATTCAGCGGAAGTTTCCACTGCGCTTTATTTAGAAATAATGAAAAATGAGCAACAGAACAATAAACGATTATCCATTGTTAAACAACCTTTTCTTTCCGTATTAAATGACCATATTATTCGATACCCTGCGCCTACAAATTTAACCTTTTGGTGGGGCTATGGAAGTACTGCCGGCCTTTGCTTAGTTATACAAATTCTGACAGGAATTTTTCTAGCAATGCATTATACACCAAATGTCGACTTAGCATTTGTCAGTGTGGAGCATATCATGAGAGACGTCGAAGGAGGATGGCTTTTAAGATATATGCATGCGAATGGAGCTAGTATGTTCTTTATTGTAGTCTATATCCATATGTTTCGAGGACTTTATTACGGAAGTTACGCAAGCCCAAGAGAACTCGTTTGGTGTTTAGGAGTCATTATTTTATTATTAATGATACTAACTGCTTTTATCGGTTATGTTCTTCCATGGGGTCAAATGAGTTTTTGGGGGGCTACTGTTATTACCAGTTTAGCCAGCGCTATCCCAGTCGTTGGGGATTCCATTGTTACTTGGCTATGGGGTGGATTCTCTGTAGATAATGCTACATTAAATAGATTTTTTAGTTTACATTATCTTTTACCCTTTATTATAGCTGGGTTATCCATTGTGCATATAGCCGCTCTTCATCAATATGGGTCGAATAACCCACTAGGAAGTTTAGCTGGAGATAAAGTTCCTTTTGCTCCCTACATGGTGGTTAAAGATATTTTAGGGTGGGTAGCTTTTAGTATCGTTTTTAGTTTATTTGTATATTTTTACCCAAACCTGTTAGGGCATCCTGATAATTATATTCCTGCAAACCCTATGTCAACACCTGCACATATCGTCCCAGAGTGGTACTTTTTACCGGTTTATGCTATTTTAAGAAGTATCCCAAATAAACTTGGTGGTGTATTGGCTATTGCTTTAGTTTTTGCTTCTCTTTTAGTTTTACCTTTTATAAATACTTCGTTTATAAGAAGTTCAAGTTTCAGGCCGCTTCATAAAATTATTTTTTGGTTTTTTGTAGCAGACTGTTTTTTATTAGGCTGGATTGGACAAAAACCAGTTGAAGATCCTTATATCTTTATTGGGCAACTAGCTTCTGTTTATTTTTATCTTTATTTCTTAGTTTGTATTCCTTTATTAGGAAAATTCGAAAACTGGAGTGTTCGGTTATAATCAGGCGCCTATTGAGTAAGCTTGACTTGCCGTTCAAATTCTTGGTCTTCTTCTTCGTGCCTATCTCTAACAGGTCGGTCGAAAACAAATAGAAAAGAACAAGGCGTTAGTCTTTAGGGACGACTCAATCATAAACTGGTCGAGTCGGAGAGATTGTTAATAAAAATTCGATGATTAAACGAATATGATTAAGTTAAATGGGCATATAGCTCAGTTGGTAGAGCACCTGGCTTTTAACCTGAAGGACGTGGGTTCAAGTCCCCCTGTGCCCAACTTTTTTTAAAAAAAGGTAACACAAAAAAAAGATTAACAATAAGATTAACAATTAAATAAAAATGATTCTTTTAAACTGTACTGTAGCTTAATAAAAAATTAATCCATCATGGACGATTTTATTCAAAGTATATATTTATGGTCATTAGTTTTACACACGCATATCCCAGTACCATGTCTCATTGTTTTAGGAAGTACTGTGAAATCACATTTTCTCAATCGAGAACCAACAAATCCAAACCTTCCACAGGATGGAGGTGAAAATGTGAATCCTGGGTTACATGATCCATTGGAGGTACCATTAGACCCTAACGCTTTACCGCTCACCAAAGTAGAAACGCCCATACCTGGGCCTTTTGAGGGTGCTGGCGAAACATTAACTGGGTATTTACAAAAATTTTTGGATTACAGAACCACAATTCACCCTGAGGACACGCAACTTATCATAGGTTCTGCGTTTAGACCTTATCCTGAATTACAGCAGGCCTTTCTCTTTAACCTTTCACCTTTTCAGGAACAAAATGAGGTGTTTTGGTCTCTAAAAGTGATTGATTTTTTATGTACTTTTTTAGGGTGTCCTTTTTCTCTTTCTGCCGTAATCGTTATTGATTTTGCAGAAATGAGGGAGATTCTCGGGTCTATCACCTCATGGTTGGAAATTGAGGAGTCAGATTCTCGGTGCATTAAAACCTTTTCTTTTAGATTTTTTAAGATTATGCATAACTCCCGTGAATTTCGTCGTATCCTCCTGGAGGCTGCTGATGCTTTAGCAACGAATTATCCAGTTCTGTCAAATGAATTAATTCAAATAATTCAACGACTGGATGCCATGGATAATGATGGGTTAGATTTTGCTCCAGTTTTTAATAATGGAAATTGGAGATGGGGCATTCAAAAACTTTGCCGCCTTAATCTAAGGGATTATATTGCTACAAGTGATGATATTGAAGTCTCCTATGATCAACTTCAACAACAGATAAGGCAAAATGGTCTTCTTAACCCTGGAACGGCTGCAGAGCTCATTCAGCACGCTCGGCACATAGTAGTTCCGACCGATTCTGATTCAGAATTCGAAGATTGAAGCACAAGACTACAAAAGTCTAACTATCTATTTTTAATTTCTCAAACTGAACGCACTAAATTTAATTAAGAATTTTAC